CTGAGTACGCATCCATCCTCTTCCTTAGTACTCTAACCGCTATCCTCTTCTTTAGCGGAGGTACCGGTGTTATCCTAGGTATCAAGGCCAACTGCTTCGCCTGATCCTACATCTGGGTAAGAGCCACACTCCCACGTGTGAGGTACGATAAGCTCATCCACCTGTGTTGAATGGTCTTCCTACCGATCCTCTTTGGTGCTGCTATAGCCATACCTACGCTGCTGTATGCCTTAGATGCGATCATCCTAGTCTAGCTACCTCTTCGATCCCTGCCCTCCCTTCGGTCGGGCTAGGTATCTCCAGAGGTGAATGGGACTTGCATGACTAGAAGCGAAGTGGTTACTCATGCCCTCCCTTCGGTCGGGCTAGGTATCTCCGGTGGTCAATGGATGAGGATGGTGGTCCGTATGGGTTGGCACTTACATGGCTAGAGTCGAAGTGGTTACTCATGCCCTCCCGTAGGTCGGGCTAGTAGTAGTAGGTTGGTGTATTCAAGGAGGGATATGACTGGTTAAGTGAGTGATGCTACGTGCCCTCACTCCGTTCGGGCTGTGTCTGTAGTTACATGGGCGCATGACCGTACGTGCCCTCACTCCGTTCGGGCTGTATGGGTTAGTTCGGTCCATCAGCTACGGTTATAGGGGAGGCCAGGTTCGTCCCTCTAGGGTATCCCATCTAGTCCAGCTCTACTCAAGAGCAACCTAAGTGAACAGTCGCCCGAGTGTAACGAGGGCGTGAGTCAGCCTATCTCACCGTACTAGCCTTAGTAGTAACACTCAAACCTCATCTGTCTTGATGAGTGATCTGGATGATCAGGAGATGAGTACTAGCACATGCCCTCCCTTCGGTCGGGCTGTGTATGTCATCAAATGGGGATGTGTCTCTAATGGACATAGCAGGTACTTAGAGGTGCATGACCGTACGTGCCCTCACTACGTTCGGGCTACGTCACCGGGTATGTGGCCTCAGCCCGAGCTGTCCACCCATGCCCAACAGGTATGGGTGTGTTAGACAGCGAGGGCGTGTATCAGCGTACCTCCATCCCTATCTTAGCGTAACGTCAATGAAGGGTAATGAAGGGATAAGCAGAGGTCATAAGGACTCAGTCAATGACTCGTACCCTGCCCTCACTCCGTTCGGGCTCTACGGGTACGGTTGGGTATATAGGGAGCGATATAGGGGAGGCCAGGTTGGCTCCTCTAGGGTAACCCATCTCTAGTGAGTGGTCTACGTGATAAGGGGATGTCCTCATGCACATGCCCTCCCTTCGGTCGGGCTCTGTAGTGATGCCTATGTCTTAGTAACTAGCCCGAGTGTTAGCGAGGGCGTGACCTCTAGTCCTCTTGAGTCTATCCCATATGCCTCTTGATCTAGATACCTCAATAGACGTGAGTGTCTTGAATGACTGGTAGCTAAGCACTTGCTCTTGCCCTCACTCCGTTCGGGCTCTACGGGTACTCCTCAACTAGCCCGAGCGTTAGCGAGGGCGTGTATCAGCGTACCTCTACGTCCATACCACTCAACATCACCGTAAGGAGAGGGTAGTACTTCATAGGGTAATGAAGGGTTAGAGGCTAAGTCCTAGTCCAAGCCCTCACTGCGTTCGGGCTTTACGGGTAGGGTCGGTCATATAGGGAGCGATATAGGGGAGGCCAGGTTAGCCACCATAGGGTTCCCCATGTCTCATCCCATCTACACTCAAGAACTGAACTAGCCCGAGCGTTAGCGAGGGCGTGTATCAACGTACCCTCTAGTCACTCTAGTCTACCTCAACCTAAGGACCATTAGAGTCATCTGAAGGGAACGTAGGTGTACTCCTACTCATGCCCTCACTGCGTTCGGGCTATGCGGGAGCTCCACCCAAGGGCAGCCATAGTCAACTAGCCCGAGCGTTAGCGAGGGCGTGTATCAGTCTAGCTCTCTAAGGTACCATCAAGTCACTCTAGTCCAGTTACCTCAACGTAAGGACAATCAGAGTGATGCGTTTGATAGTGATCTGAAGGGTACTCCTACTCAAGCCCTCACTGCGTTCGGGCTCTACGGGGATCCAGGTGGGGACATAGGGGAGGCCAGGTGAACCACCATAGGGTACCCATACCGCATCGAGCTATACTCAAGAACTGAACTAGCCCGAGTGCTAACGAGGGCGTGTGCCACCATACGTCTCTAAGCTACCACCTAGTCCCTCTAGTCTACCTCAACGTAAGCATAGGCATGTGCTTAATAGGGCAATGAAGCTAGCTCTTACTCTTGCCCTCACTGCGTTCGGGCTCTACGGGTATCCGGGTGAACCACCATAGGGAACCTCAAGAACTAGCCCGAGCTGTCCACCCATACGCTACGCGTTTGGGTGTGTTTGACTGCGAGGGCGTGTATCAACCTACCTCTCTAAGCTACCATCTAGTGACTCATCTCAACCTAACCTTAAGGGTAGGCATATGGATCTTAGGGTAATGAAGGACTTAGAAGCTAGCTCTTACTCAAGCCCTCACTGCGTTCGGGCTATGCCGGCATCCCAGTGTGGTAATAGGGGAGGCCAGGTCACACACCCTAGATGTCTCACCTCTTCCAATAGAGCCCGACCGTAGGGAGGGCGGTACCCATGTCATTGCCTGTCTCATTCCATTCACTTAGGACTTGAGTTGTCTGAAGACTAAGGGACAGTGGACCGTAACTCACCCTTACGTAAGAACGAAGTGATGGAGTAAGGGAGGTACCGGGCCACGTGTGGACCGAACTACGCCACCTCCTAAGTCGGTGGCTAACCTGGCGCTAGGTCAGTTGGACCGCACCCATCCGACCGAAGAACGGAGTGATGAAGGGAGGAAGGAACCGGTCCATAGACCGTAATGGTAACGTAAGCCTGGCCTACCTTCATGAAGCTCTATTAACACCTCCATCTCCCTTGCTGACTGTCATATCGACCTTAGTCATCTACTACCTCAGTCAGAGTAACCTCATTACCTTACTCATCGCTATTGAGATCCTCCTATTGACGGTGACACTCCAGATCATCCAAACAGGTGGATACTACGATGATGCTTATGGGACGCTCTATAGCCTAGTGATCCTCATCATCGCTGGTGCTGAATCCGCAATTGGACTTAGCATCCTAGTTGCCTATTACCGGTTAAGAGGGACTATCAGAGATGCCATCTAATGGAACTGCTCTATTACCTCTATGAGGAGCCAGTGAGCATCCACCTAGGTACTTGGCTTAGCTATGGTGATGTCGTAGTCCCATATGGCCTTAGCTTAGATGCCTTAGCTATGACGGTGATTGTCCCTGTTGGTATCGTCACCCTCTGCGTCTTAGCTTACGCTCTTGATTACATGGCCCATGACCCTAACCGTAACCGCTTCTATGTGATCTTAAGCGTCTTTGCCGTGTTCATGACCATCCTCGTAGTTAGCGATAACTACCTCATGCTCTTCATTGGATGGGAGTTCGTCGGTGTGGTGTCCTATCTCCTCATCTCCTTCTGATCTACCCGTATCACTGCTATGAAATCAGCTCTTTCAGCTATCCTACTTAACCGGATGGGTGATGCCTTCTTCGTTATTGCCTTAGGTCTCATGCTCATCTACTACCATGCAGTTGACTTCGATACCATCGCCCTAGTCTCACCTTACATGAGCACTACCCTCCTTAATGGGTTAGCTCTACTCCTCCTACTAGCCGCTACCGCTAAGAGCGCTCAACTAGGTCTTCATGCTTGACTACTCCAAGCTATGGAAGGTCCAACTCCCGTTAGTGCCTTGCTGCATGCCGCTACTATGGTCTGTGCTGGTGTCTACGTACTCGTACGGTCATACGTGATCCTAGAGTACGCTCCAACCCTACTCCTAGTGATCTGCTGACTAGGTGGTATCACTACTCTAGTGAGTGGTCTCATTGCCGTAGTTACCAATGACATCAAGAGGGTCATCGCTCTATCGACCATGTCCCAGCTTAGCATCATGGTCTTAGCTATTGGGATTAGCGCTTATGACTTAGCGATCTATCACCTCTATTGCCATGCCTTCTTCAAAGCACTGCTCTTCATGGGTGCTGGGTCTGTCATTCACTCCTTCGTAGCTGAATCTCAAGACATGCGTAAGTACGGTGGTCTGATCCATTACCTCCCTGCGACTTACACGGCGATTCTCATTGCCTCTCTATCACTGATGGCCATACCAGGGCTAACCGGTTACTATAGCAAGGACGTGATCATCGAGTCCCTCTATGGTAGCTATACCCTCAGTGGGTATGTCCTTTACTACGTAGCCGTAGCTTCAGCAACCCTAACTAGCCTTTACTCACTACGTCTGCTATACCTCACCTTCCTAGGTGTGCCAAGTACTAACAAGGCCTCTTATAGCCATGTGCATGAGAGCTTAGGGATGCTAGCTCCAATGGCCGTCCTAGTCGTCTATAGCGTCTACTTAGGCTACGCTAGGGATAGCGTCATTGGTCATTACGCCTTGACTCTACCTGCTAATAACGGCTTCATTGAGACCGAATTCACCTTACCTGCGTATGTCAAGCTACTACCACTCATCTTAGGATTGACCCTATCAACCGTACTGGTCTATACCTACGAGTGTGCTTATCAACTCAACCGTTCAATGGCCTATGACTACCTCAATAACCGCCTTTACTACGAGCAGTTACTCAACAACGCGGTCTTACGTGGTACCCTTGAATGAGCTGGATGACTTAACCGGTATGTGGATCAAGGACTCCTTAAGGTCTTAGGTCCTACTGGTGTTAGTCGTGCTATCACGTACTTGAATGCCATCATCGTGGTTAACGTGCTCTACCTGTTCCTGTTACGTGCCCTCCCTTCGGTCGGGCCCTAGCGAAGCGGGTGTTACACGCCCTCCCTGCTCCCTCTTCCTTCGGAGAGAGAGACCGGTCGGGCTAGGAGCGATTGACTGGGTAGGGCAGTCATAGTCAAGCGTAGTGATAACGGAGCTAATGACTGACCGTATGACCACTCACCGTTAGCTATCCCAATAGCATTGGGGTAGCGTAGATAGCACTTGCCCTCCCTTCGGTCGGGCTCATAAGCATGGACTCTAGAGCATGGGTACTCCTCAGTCAATGACTACTCATCTCATCATAGACTGAGCTAACCTTGAAGGTGAATTGGGACGATTGAGGTATGGATGGCCCGGTCAAGTAAGCTGATACGTGCCCTCCCTCCGGTCGGGCTAAGGAGCTCTTGACTGGTAGGGCAGTCATAGTAGAGCGAAGTGATAACGGAGCTAATGACTGCCCGTCTCAGCTTCCCTTACTCAGTCAGCTAACCTCCATGTGTCGTATTGAGGAAGATCAAAGAGGGATGATAGCACCTGCCCTCCCTACGGTCGGGCTAAGCTAAGGGTAAGCCTCTTGCTAGTGTCTCTTAATGGTGATTGGTGGTTACGTAGACTCACACGACCCATGCCCTCGCTGTTTAACAACGCTCCCTCTTCCTTCGGAGAGAGAGAACGCTCGGGCTAGGTCTAGCTGCTTCCGCTTCAGTAGAGCGGGTGTGTATAGGAGAGAACACACCACCCTACTCTAGCATGACTCCCTAAGTTAGGGATACCTTGGGATGAGCGTACCTCTAACTCAGCCCTCCCTTCGGTCGGGCTTCAGATACGGGTATCTAGCTACTCATCGAGGTGAGCTAGCATCTAGGTACCATACGCCCTCCTTAACAGTCGGGCTATGCGGCCAATCAGTGAATCGAACACTGACCCTCTAAAGGGGCTATATAGCAAATAGCCTAACTGTACCAATAAGTCAAATTGACCGTCAAACCAGTGGTGAATTGGGCTACCTATGAAGGACTGAAGTGAGATGCACTCCGCCCTCCCTTCGGTCGGGCTATGGTCTAGGGTGACTACTCAGGTGGTATGTGGTTCTTGATAGACGCCCTCCCTTCGGTCGGGCTAACTCATTGGGATGCCATTGCATAGCGGAGCGTAGTGGAGTTTGGATGCAATGGCGCTATTGCAGAGAGAGAGACACTTGGCCTCCCCTATAACTCCACCCTTAGTGACTGACTCATCTAGCTATCACTGCACTGAGGTATGACACGCCCTCCCTTCGGTCGGGCTATCTAGCGGCGGTAGGCACTAGAGGTACCAGTACATGCCCGAACGCAGTGAGGGCATGAACCAAGAGCTGCCCTAGTCCATACCTAGACTCGTTAAGTCATTGACCTGTCCTATCCTTATCATCCCCTTCATAGGGATCTATCATCACATGACTAGTGGTCTATCTAAGCAGACCTACGAACCTGCCCTCCCTTCGGTCGGGCTTGAGTGATCACATGGCTAGTGGTGTGTCTAAGCACACGTACGTACCTGCCCTCCCTTCGGTCGGGCTTGATGCATCTCCAGATGGGTAGACGCGTAAGGTCAAGTAGCTTCAGAAGTGAACGTATGGGAACTCAGCCCTCCCTTCGGTCGGGCCCGGGATGGGCCTTCATTGCAATAGCGAGACGACAGTCGAGCTATAGTTCCAATGATAGGCCCTAAGGTGGTGGCACTCACCAAGCTATGACTTCAGGGGATGACTAGACGCACTACATCAGAATCGAACTGACACCCGCCCCAGTGACATTGGGGAGCTCTACCGTTAAGCTAGTAGTACTACGATGATGACCTCTAAATCCACTCATCTGAGCTAACACGACTCGAACGTGTATGAACTAGACCAAATCTAGGTGACTTGCCGATTAGTCGATAGCTCAGTCATAAGCCATACCTATGACTCATCAATCCTAGTCTTAGGAGGTAAACGCTAGGTGGTGATAGACACCAACGCATACTCAGCCCTCCCTTCGGTCGGGCTCTCTAGATGGAGGTGTGATTCACATGAGAGGTCTCTTGGTGAAGTGAAAGACGGAAGGTGAAGTGCTAACTCCGCCCTCCCTCCGGTGTTAGAAGAACGCTCACCCTCCCTTCCCGTAGGGAAGGGAGGGAAGTCGGGCTCTCTCTAGTGATGGGTATCTGAGTGCTAAGTGAGGTGTGATTGACATGAGAGGTCTCTTGATCACGTGAGGTGTGCTATGATGGTTAAGGACAGCTAAAGACGACTCAGGGGGATGACTGACTGACCTCTACTATGGCTGTGTGTGTTAATAGACCTATGACTCTAGTGCTACTCACTCATAGCTATGGTGAAGATGGCTCTGTATGGGCGTAGCGTAACCTAACCCTAACCCATCATAAGGGGAATAGCTGAGTTGTGATGCAACTCCCCTCCGTGTACTGATGACTGCTCTTTAGAAGTGGAGTGATGAAAGCAACGCATATGCAAGCAATCGACAACCATAGCGCTCAAAGGGCCTGAGACGTAGGCGTAAGGCCCTGAAACACCACGAAGCCGAGCGTAAGCCTCTTAGGGTGAAGCGAGGCAGAGGTGGTGAAAGTCAACCATACCTCTCCTGATGTGAATGGATAGACCTCTATGGTGACTAAGCCCGAACTGTCCACCCAACCGCTACGCGTTTGGGTGCTACTGTGAGGGCGGAACAGGGATGACTGACCTAACCCTACGTAGTCCTTACGTCAATAGAGGGAGATGGAGATGACTCAAGTGGAGTGTGGTATAGCTAAGGAGGATACCTCTCTCCTATTAACATCTGGCTCTATGGAGCTGGACCGTATGAGCCCGAGCGTAGCGAGGGCTGAGTAGTGGTATGCCGACAGTACCATACCCATCTAGTCAGATACCAAGACTAGAGCTAAGTCAAAGCTAAGGATAGCCCGAACTGTCCACCCATACGCGTAGCGTTTGGGTGTGTTTGACAGTGAGGGCGGACTAGCGTGATGCCACCTATGACATGCCTCATCTCTGATATGACTAACCTCAATGAGTGGTATCCAAAGCACCTCACTCCCCATGTAGCCCGACCGTAGGGAGGGCGTAGTGCCCCATACGTACCATACCCTCAGCTATGGTAACTCAAGAGTAGCCCGACCGAAGGGAGGGCGTAACAGTGGGATGTGCGATACCTACCATACCCATCTCCATCAAGACTCATCAAGGTGATAGACCAAGAGCTATTGGTATCATAGGGGATGAAGGATGACCCTCGCCCTCGCTACGCTCGGGCGTAGTAGTGATGCTCCATCTGCACTCCTAGGGGCATGACTAGAGCCCGACCGAAGGGAGGGCGTATGACCTACGTACCATCCCCTCAAGCTCTGATATCACCAACCTCAAAGGAACCTCAATGACAGTTGGAGGTAGCTATAGTGGATAGCTCTCTCCTATACACCTCGCTCCCTAGATAGCCCGACCGTAGGGAGGGCGGCTAAGCGTAGCGTCCTATACCCATGCTATGGCATGACAACTCAAGAAGAGCCCGACCGTAGGGAGGGCGTCTAAGCTACGTGACCTATACGTACCCTACCCATCTTCATAGACTCATCAAGGTGAATGAACAGACGAGTGATTGGAACCATAGTGGTGCTCCTCGCCCTCGCTACGCTCGGGCGTAGTAGTGATGCTCCATACCCGGATGTGTACTGCTATGAGGCCCGACCGAAGGGAGGGCAGGTACATGCGGGACCCATAAGACACCTCACCCATCTCTCTTAACGTAGAACTACAACACAGGAAGGGGATAGCTAGAGTGGATAGTTCTCTCCTATACACCTCAGCACCTTAGGAGCTGGAACCGGATCCCGCCCGAACGCAGTGAGGGCTGAGGTATGAGACTTGACCTAGTCATCCATAGCGCAATGCAACTCAGATCTCAACCAGATAGCCCGAGCATAGCGAGGGCTGAGTAGTGGTGATGCCGCGTACCCTAACGTACCCTATAGTCCAACCAAGTCACTCATAAGAGCCCGACCGAAGGGAGGGCAGGTCCATGAGGGAGCCCACGATAGTCATGACTCGTCTCTATCAACATAGGCATCTAACTCTGGCCACCTATGTGAACTAGCCCGACCGAAGGGAGGGCGGAGTAGCGTGAGTTACCTAGTCATCAGTAGACCTATGAACAACCAAGATACCCTAAAGAGCCCGAACTGTCCACCCAACCGCTACGCGTTTGGGTGCTACTGTGAGGGCAGAGCTATGGGACTTGACCTAGTGATCTATGAGTTGAAGACCAAGATGAGGTAGCTGAGTATTGGGGATTTGGGACATCTAGGCTGAACCACGCCCTCGCTACGCTCGGGCGTAGGAGTGTGGCTTGTCCAAGTGGTGCACGGCGAATGACCCAAGAGAGATGGGGTTAAGGTAAGAGGGATACTTCTCTCCTATACCTCCGCGCACATACCTGGTTGAACCGGAGCTAGCCCGAGCGTAGCGAGGGCTGAGTGGTGTGACTTGACCGAGTCGTATCCCACCGTCATCACCAAGATGGATATGCAACCCAGAACTAGCCCGAGCATAGCGAGGGCGGAGTAGTAGTGGTTCTACGTGTCATATCGATACCTATAACACTAGCGGAACGCCACTCACCTAGTCAACCATAGCCCGAGCTGTCCACCCATACGCCTAGCGTTTGGGTGTGTTTGACTGCGAGGGCGGAACTGTGGGCTTGACCGGGTCGTACCTCACCCTATGATACCACCAAACCTGAGAGCGGACTACTACCGAGGTCTAACTCAACCCATGTGTTATCCTAACCCTAACTGAAGGAGGACATACGGATGGACACTGACATAGCTAGGTGGGATAGCTCTCTCCTATAGCCATTCCTTCTGAACCGGATGAACCCGGAACTAGCCCGAGCGTAGCGAGGGCGGAGTAGCGGTAGCTCTACGTACCATACCGACACCTACCCACTAACCTAGTCAATCATAGCCCGAACTGTCCACCCAACCGCTACGCGTTTGGGTGCTACTGTGAGGGCAGAGACATGGCACTTCACCAAGGCGATAGCTACCTGAAAAGCCCGACTGTAAGGAGGGCGGAAGTAGGACTACTCCCAAGTAACCCAAGGTTTAACTCAACTCAGACTTACCTAGTCACGTCTAGCTATGACCTCACCCAGATCACCCTAATGAGCCCGAACGTAGTGAGGGCAGGGTTATGCGATTGCTCCAAGGTCCATAGAGCTCGACTGTAAGCAGATCAACTGATGGGATGACTCTAGCGTGATACGAGACCAAGCCCTCGCTGTTTAACACATCCCTACCCGTTGGGCATGGATGGACAGCTCGGGCGTTGCCCTCTTAGCCGCGCATGCCTAGGGACATACCCATAGCCCGACCGAAGGGAGGGCGTGAGTCATGAGGTGCAGCCACATACGCATCACTCTACGACTCAACTACAACTCAAGAGCCCGAGCATAGCGAGGGCGTGTGACGTGGTGCTATCCACTCTGAACCTTCGAATGCAGCATAAGGGGATACCTCTCTCCTATATGGAACTGACTCATATGGGATGAAGCGCAGATGCAGCCCGAACGCAGTGAGGGCGCGTACTAGGGAGTGCTACCGTACCTACCTCATCCCTACGTATCACCTCCATTTCTAATCACCTAGATACGTACCCATAGCCCGACCGAAGGGAGGGCGTGGTCAAGCTATGCCTCGATAGCCCTAAATGGCAACACACCGGTAGCCCGACCGCATTAGGATCCCCATGGAAGTTAAGGGAGGGCGTTAAGGTGGTTGCTTACGGGCCTAACCCAGACGAGATTCGAACTCGCCTACTGACTACGAAGAAGTCAGATCATACCACTAGATCACTGGGTCATGCCCTATGAAGGAGTCGAACCCTCAACCTCTCGACTACAAGACGAGTGCTCTGCCAATTGAGCCAATAGAGCGGAAGGGTAACTACTGAGGATTGAACTCAGGTCACTCATGCCACATACGAGTGCTCTACCATTGAGCTATAGCTACCGTGTTATGGCGGATTGAGGTGGGTGTGTTTGAGATAGGACTGAATCGAACAGTCGCAGCCAAAGGGCGCTATATCTACAGTATAGGTCTAATAACCATCATTAGGTCTATCTCTCGGTAAGTCCAAGAGGTCTACGACAGATGGGATTCGAACCCATACAGCGAGGGCTGGCACGGCTTAAGGGTGCTATGTCTACCGTTTCATCACAGTCGTAAGGCTACCTATGGTTAAGGCGCCTAGGAGGGGATGATAGCTCAAGTGAAGTGGCTTGGGTGGTACCTAGGTGGTTCAACTTGGCCTCCCCTATGATGACATGGGAGTTAACGGGAGTGGGTCTGCTTTGAGGGAAGCCCGACCTATGGGAGGGCGTGAGCGGTGGGAACTAGCCACAACGCAGTGAGGGCGTAGGTCAAAGGGATTGCGTAGGCCGTAGGACGAAGCGAGCCCTAAACGCCCGAACGAGTGATGGCGTGGACTCTAGTACTTCGACTAACTCAACGAGAGCTCAAGTCAAGTGAACTGAACCTCAAATGCTAGCCATGCATCCGGAGGTGTTAGCTAGAACGCAGTGGTATAGGTCCTCTTTAAAGGCCCGAGTGATCCTCCCTCCTCCTTCGGAGGAGGGAGCGTTCCACTACGAGGGCCGAACTGAACAAGGGAGGTGTCAAGCGCAATTGAGATTCCCACTAAGCAACCCTAAGCTAAGCCCGACCGTAGGGAGGGCAAAGACCCTAGCCCGATTCCCTACCTAGGGAGAGGGCGTTACTCAACCGAAGCTTGGTTAATCAAGCCATCTTGACTTGACTAAGAAGCCCGAGCGATAAGCGAGGGCAGAACCCGCCGAGCGCGACTTACCTCCCTTTCCGAAGGGAAGGGTGGGTGAGCGTTATTGCTAACACCGGAGGGAGCGCGAGTGCAAGCGTTAGCCGTAGGCGTAAGTCAGCTGTTACTTAGCTAAGGGATCATAAGGCTCAAATCAAGAGGGCTATACGACCCGAACTGAGGTAGATACCGATAAGGGCAGAACGGCCTAGTGCTTAGAGGGTAGGGTTGGTTTACTCAGTGATTTCGACTTGAGTGGTGATGGACCCGCAGGCCTCTCCTATTGAAATGCTAACCTTGCTTCGCGGATGGTATTGCCGGCACTCCAGCTGGAGCCGAACGCAGTGAGGGCGTAGGTAAGGGTTAGCGCAGACCGAAGGTTGAAGCGAACCCCAACGCCCGAACGAGTGATGGCGTAGTCAAGCACTCAAGGACTTTCGGACTAGGACCTGAACAGTGGTGCGGTTCTAGTAAAGCTGGTTGTCGGCCAGTCTAGGGTTACTAGTTAGGTCTAGCCCGAGGTAAGCTAGTGTGACTCGTTAAGTGATCAATACGGATCAATAAGGGTAGATGGCTGTTAAGTGATGGATAGTGACGAGGGCGTGCCCGAGGTATGCTCGTTAGCCCGAACGCTCCATACGCTAGCGTATGGAAGCTAGAGAGGGCGTAGACTCATCCTGGGGATGTAACCAGCCTGTCCCAGGCCGAGTGGTAACGAGGCCAAACAGGTAAGGATAGAGCTCTAAGCTTAACTAGACCATGGTTCAAAGCCCGAGTGCACACCCGATCCGTAGGAGAGGAGTGGCAGCGAGGGCAAAGAGCTTAGCCCTTCTCCCGGAGAATCAGGCGTAACTTGGGAGAAGGGCGTAGTCCAATGACGGGTTACTAAGGCACCAAGAGGGTAGTAACAAGCCAAAAAAGCCCGAGCGGACGCGAGGGCAAGTACCGCCGAGCGCGAACCCGGAGGGTGCAGCGCGAGTGCCAGGTTAGCCGTAAGGCGTAAGCCACCACGCTCTCTTAAGTGATGAATCAGAGCTGTTCCATATTAGAGCCCGAGCGTTTAGCGAGGGCAGAGAGGTTAGCCCGGATCCCGGTAGGGATAGGGCGTAACTCAAGGGTAGTTCTACTACTTAAGGGCGATTGCTCAAGCTAAGAAGCCCGAGCGTAGCGAGGGCAGCCCGAGCGGACCTCCGGCACGTAGGGCAAGGAGGAATGGGAACCATTGCGAGGGCTGCCCGAGCGTAGTGAGGGCAAAGAGGTTAGCCCGGATCCCGGTAGGGATAGGGCGTAAGCTAAGCTAGCTAACTACGAGAAATCAAGGGTACGGATCAAGCTAAGAAGCCCGAGCGCTGAGCGAGGGCACGTTCCGGCGCGAGCGCGAACCCGGAGGGTGCAGCGCGAGCGCCTCCTTAGCCGAAGGCGTAAGCTCAAGTAGCTTCCCCTTAAAGACAGGTATAGCCTCATCTAGATTTCAAATCCCAATTTAGACGAGCTTAACAGGCCAGGTGAGCTCCTTTCCTAGTCCCTCATGAGCCCCGCCCTCGCGGCGTCCCTCCTTTGGAGGGACAGCGAGGGCAAGACCTTAGCCCTGCTACCGGTAGGTAGAGGGCGTAAGCTCACCTTCCTTGCTTGAGTTCAATCAGACCTCGCTTTTCGAGTTAAGAAGCCCTCGTTTTCAACGAGGGCAAGAGGGATAGCGGAATGCCTCAGGCCACTGCACTGAGGCCATGAAGCGTAGATTAGGGGTATCTCCTTGGGCCTAGTAGGTCAAAATTCGGCTCCCGCAGGGCGCCGTTGGCCGAGAGAGTAGACTCGTGAGTTGGGTTCAGTCCAATTGATGGTTGTTAGGTTAGTGGTGATTTTCAAGTTGATTTTAGGCTGATTAGTCGAGTCTGCTCTGTAGGTCAACATTCGGAGCGAAGCGAAAATTTAGGGTTGTGGGCAGAGGGATTTAAGGCATCAGAAGTCAAAAACCAAAGGCCATCAAACTCAACTCGCCCACAACCCGACTCATCTCATCCTTCATCACTAGAGGAGGAGCTTCAATCATAGGTACTCATCTCAATCCCAATAACAGCCTAAGCTCCTCCTCGTCACCACACCACCCAATTATGAACTACTCCACCAGGTGGCTCTATAGCACCTCTCATAAGGACATCGGTGTCCTTTACCTGATCTTCGGGATGGTCTGCGCTATGGTCGCAACCGCTATGTCCGTCTTAATCAGACTTGAACTCTCAGGTGCTGGGCCCATGTACCTTCACGCTAATAACCAAGTCTTTAACGTCCTAGTAACTGGGCATGCCTTGGTCATGATCTTCCTCTTCGTCATGCCAGTCCTAATCGGAGCCTTTGGGAACTACTTCCTCCCTATCATGATCGGAGCTGTTGATATGGCCTTTGCTAGACTTAACAACATCAGCTTCTGATGCTTACCTCCAGCACTGGTCTGTGTGATTGCCTCTGTCCTTATCGAAACAGGAGCAGGTACCGGATGGACCGTCTACCCACCTCTCTCTTCAATTAGCGCTCATTCAGGTCCATCCGTTGACATGGCCATCTTCGCTATCCACCTAACTACCATCTCAAGCCTCTTAGGAGCAATCAACTTCATCGTAACCACGCTCAACATGAGAAGCATCGGAGTCCATATGGCTGATATGCCTCTGTTTGCTTGAGCTGTGTTCTTCACTGCTATCCTACTACTCCTCTCATTACCAGTACTCACAGCTGCGGTTACCCTCCTCCTGATGGACCGTAACTTCAACACTGGCTTCTACGAGGTAGCTGCTGGTGGTGACCCTATCCTCTACCAGCACGCCTTCTGGTTCTTCGGTCACCCTGAGGTCTATATCCTCATCATCCCTGGCTTTGGGATCGTCAGTCACATCCTAAGTACCTACTCGAAGAAGGAGATCTTCGGACGTATCGGGATGGTCTATGCGATCGGTAGCATCGGACTCCTTGGATTCCTCGTTTGAAGTCATCACATGTACGTGGTAGGACTAGACATCGACAGTCGAGCCTACTTCACTAGTGCTACTATGGTGATTGCCATTCCAACTGGGATCAAGATCTTCAGCTGACTAGCCACGCTCTATGGTGGTGAACTACGCTTAGCTGTTCCAATGCTCTTCGCTCTTGGGTTCCTCTTCCTCTTCACAGTTGGAGGTCTAACTGGAGTCATGCTCTCTAACGCCTCAATCGACGTTGCATTCCACGATACCTACTACGTAGTAGGGCATTTCCATTACGTGCTCTCAATGGGAGCCCTCTTTAGCCTAGTCGGAGGTTACTACTACTGAGGTCCGGCCATGTTCGGTCTTAACTACAACCGAGTCTTAGCTGAAGCTCATTACTGGCTCCTCTTCATCTCAGTTAACCTGATCTTCCTACCAATGCACTTCCTTGGTCTTAATGGGATGCCTCGTCGTATTCCACTGTACCCTGATGCTTTCCTTGGATGGAACGTCGTTAGCTCATGAGGATCGGTCATGTCTGTCTTATCGATCATCGTAGCCCTTTATAGCGTCCAAGTTCAGCTAACGGATGGTGAATCTCAAGCTCGTCTTGTTGATGTGACACCTGACTACTTAGAAAGCAATGGCTTACGTGCGACTCGTGACTCAGACTTGGAGCTGATCTTGGATCGTCCTGCTCACTACCATACGTATGCTGAGTTACCAATCCTCATTCAGCAGGTCTAGCTATTCGTCTTTCGTCTCTCGTCTCTCGTCTTTGCTTTAGTGAGGTTTATGGGGTGGTGACGACGTGATGAAGGATGAGATGAGTCGGGTTGTGGGCGAGTTGAGTTTGATGGCCTTTGGTTTTTGACTTCTGATGCCTTAAATCCCTCTGCCCACAACCCTAAATTTTCGCTTCGCTCCGAATGTTGACCTACAGAGCAGACTCGACTAATCAGCCTAAAATCAACTTGAAAATCACCACTAACCTAACAACCATCAATTGGACTGAACCCAACTCACGAGTCTACTCTCTCGGCCAACGGCGCCCTGCGGGAGCCGAATTTTGACCTACTAGGCCCAAGGAGATACCCCTAATCTACGCTTCATGGCCTCAGTGCAGTGGCCTGAGGCATTCCGCTATCCCTCTTGCCCTCGTTGAAAACGAGGGCTTCTTAACTCGAAAAGCGAGGTCTGATTGAACTCAAGCAAGGAAGGTGAGCTTACGCCCTCTACCTACCGGTAGCAGGGCTAAGGTCTTGCCCTCGCTGTCCCTCCAAAGGAGGGACGCCGCGAGGGCGGGGCTCATGAGGGACTAGGAAAGGAGCTCACCTGGCCTGTTAAGCTCGTCTAAATTGGGATTTGAAATCTAGATGAGGCTATACCTGTCTTTAAGGGGAAGCTACTTGAGCTTACGCCTTCGGCTAAGGAGGCGCTCGCGCTGCACCCTCCGGGTTCGCGCTCGCGCCGGAACGTGCCCTCGCTCAGCGCTCGGGCTTCTTAGCTTGATCCGTACCCTTGATTTCTCGTAGTTAGCTAGCTTAGCTTACGCCCTATCCCTACCGGGATCCGGGCTAACCTCTTTGCCCTCACTACGCTCGGGCTTCTTAGCTTGAGCAATCGCCCTTAAGTAGTAGAACTACCCTTGAGTTACGCCCTATCCCTACCGGGATCCGGGCTAACCTCTCTGCCCTCGCTAAACGCTCGGGCTCTAATATGGAACAGCTCTGATTCATCACTTAAGAGAGCGTGGTGGCTTACGCCTTACGGCTAACCTGGCACTCGCGCTGCACCCTCCGGGTTCGCGCTCGGCGGTACTTGCCCTCGCGTCCGCTCGGGCTTTTTTGGCTTGTTACTACCCTCTTGGTGCCTTAGTAACCCGTCATTGGACTACGCCCTTCTCCCAAGTTACGCCTGATTCTCCGGGAGAAGGGCTAAGCTCTTTGCCCTCGCTGCCACTCCTCTCCTACGGATCGGGTGTGCACTCGGGCTTTGAACCATGGTCTAGTTAAGCTTAGAGCTCTATCCTTACCTGTTTGGCCTCGTTACCACTCGGCCTGGGACAGGCTGGTTACATCCCCAGGATGAGTCTACGCCCTCTCTAGCTTCCATACGCTAGCGTATGGAGCGTTCGGGCTAACGAGCATACCTCGGGCACGCCCTCGTCACTATCCATCACTTAACAGCCATCTACCCTTATTGATCCGTATTGATCACTTAACGAGTCACACTAGCTTACCTCGGGCTAGACCTAACTAGTAACCCTAGACTGGCCGACAACCAGCTTTACTAGAACCGCACCACTGTTCAGGTCCTAGTCCGAAAGTCCTTGAGTGCTTGACTACGCCATCACTCGTTCGGGCGTTGGGGTTCGCTTCAACCTTCGGTCTGCGCTAACCCTTACCTACGCCCTCACTGCGTTCGGCTCCAGCTGGAGTGCCGGCAATACCATCCGCGAAGCAAGGTTAGCATTTCAATAGGAGAGGCCTGCGGGTCCATCACCACTCAAGTCGAAATCACTGAGTAAACCAACCCTACCCTCTAAGCACTAGGCCGTTCTGCCCTTATCGGTATCTACCTCAGTTCGGGTCGTATAGCCCTCTTGATTTGAGCCTTATGATCCCTTAGCTAAGTAACAGCTGACTTACGCCTACGGCTAACGCTTGCACTCGCGCTCCCTCCGGTGTTAGCAATAACGCTCACCCACCCTTCCCTTCGGAAAGGGAGGTAAGTCGCGCTCGGCGGGTTCTGCCCTCGCTTATCGCTCGGGCTTCTTAGTCAAGTCAAGATGGCTTGATTAACCAAGCTTCGGTTGAGTAACGCCCTCTCCCTAGGTAGGGAATCGGGCTAGGGTCTTTGCCCTCCCTACGGTCGGGCTTAGCTTAGGGTTGCTTAGTGGGAATCTCAATTGCGCTTGACACCTCCCTTGTTCAGTTCGGCCCTCGTAGTGGAACGCTCCCTCCTCCGAAGGAGGAGGGAGGATCACTCGGGCCTTTAAAGAGGACCTATACCACTGCGTTCTAGCTAACACCTCCGGATGCATGGCTAGCATTTGAGGTTCAGTTCACTTGACTTGAGCTCTCGTTGAGTTAGTCGAAGTACTAGAGTCCACGCCATCACTCGTTCGGGCGTTTAGGGCTCGCTTCGTCCTACGGCCTACGCAATCCCTTTGACCTACGCCCTCACTGCGTTGTGGCTAGTTCCCACCGCTCACGCCCTCCCATAGGTCGGGCTTCCCTCAAAGCAGACCCACTCCCGTTAACTCCCATGTCATCATAGGGGAGGCCAAGTTGAACCACCTAGGTACCACCCAAGCCACTTCACTTGAGCTATCATCCCCTCCTAGGCGCCTTAACCATAGGTAGCCTTACGACTGTGATGAAACGGTAGACATAGCACCCTTAAGCCGTGCCAGCCCTCGCTGTATGGGTTCGAATCCCATCTGTCGTAGACCTCTTGGACTTACCGAGAGATAGACCTAATGATGGTTATTAGACCTATACTGTAGATATAGCGCCCTTTGGCTGCGACTGTTCGATTCAGTCCTATCTCAAACACACCCACCTCAATCCGCCATAACACGGTAGCTATAGCTCAATGGTAGAGCACTCGTATGTGGCATGAGTGACCTGAGTTCAATCCTCAGTAGTTACCCTTCCGCTCTATTGGCTCAATTGGCAGAGCACTCGTCTTGTAGTCGAGAGGTTGAGGGTTCGACTCCTTCATAGGGCATGACCCAGTGATCTAGTGGTATGATCTGACTTCTTCGTAGTCAGTAGGCGAGTTCGAATCTCGTCTGGGTTAGGCCCGTAAGCAACCACCTTAACGCCCTCCCTTAACTTCCATGGGGATCCTAATGCGGTCGGGCTACCGGTGTGTTGCCATTTAGGGCTATCGAGGCATAGCTTGACCACGCCCTCCCTTCGGTCGGGCTATGGGTACGTATCTAGGTGATTAGAAATGGAGGTGATACGTAGGGATGAGGTAGGTACGGTAGCACTCCCTAGTACGCGCCCTCACTGCGTTCGGGCTGCATCTGCGCTTCATCCCATATGAGTCAGTTCCATATAGGAGAGAGGTATCCCCTTATGCTGCATTCGAAGGTTCAGAGTGGATAGCACCACGTCACACGCCCTCGCTATGCTCGGGCTCTTGAGTTGTAGTTGAGTCGTAGAGTGATGCGTATGTGGCTGCACCTCATGACTCACGCCCTCCCTTCGGTCGGGCTATGGGTATGTCCCTAGGCATGCGCGGCTAAGAGGGCAACGCCCGAGCTGTCCATCCATGCCCAACGGGTAGGGATGTGTTAAACAGCGAGGGCTTGGTCTCGTATCACGCTAGAGTCATCCCATCAGTTGATCTGCTTACAGTCGAGCTCTATGGACCTTGGAGCAATCGCATAACCCTGCCCTCACTACGTTCGGGCTCATTAGGGTGATCTGGGTGAGGTCATAGCTAGACGTGACTAGGTAAGTCTGAGTTGAGTTAAACCTTGGGTTACTTGGGAGTAGTCCTACTTCCGCCCTCCTTACAGTCGGGCTTTTCAGGTAGCTATCGCCTTGGTGAAGTGCCATGTCTCTGCCCTCACAGTAGCACCCAAACGCGTAGCGGTTGGGTGGACAGTTCGGGCTATGATTGACTAGGTTAGTGGGTAGGTGTCGGTATGGTACGTAGAGCTACCGCTACTCCGCCCTCGCTACGCTCGGGCTAGTTCCGGGTTCATCCGGTTCAGAAGGAATGGCTATAGGAGAGAGCTATCCCACCTAGCTATGTCAGTGTCCATCCGTATGTCCTCCTTCAGTTAGGGTTAGGATAACACATGGGTTGAGTTAGACCTCGGTAGTAGTCCGCTCTCAGGTTTGGTGGTATCATAGGGTGAGGTACGACCCGGTCAAGCCCACAGTTCCGCCCTCGCAGTCAAACACACCCAAACGCTAGGCGTATGGGTGGACAGCTCGGGCTATGGTTGACTAGGTGAGTGGCGTTCCGCTAGTGTTATAGGTATCGATATGACACGTAGAACCACTACTACTCCGCCCTCGCTATGCTCGGGCTAGTTCTGGGTTGCATATCCATCTTGGTGATGACGGTGGGATACGACTCGGTCAAGTCACACCACTCAGCCCTCGCTACGCTCGGGCTAGCTCCGGTTCAACCAGGTATGTGCGCGGAGGTATAGGAGAGAAGTATCCCTCTTACCTTAACCCCATCTCTCTTGGGTCATTCGCCGTGCACCACTTGGACAAGCCACACTCCTACGCCCGAGCGTAGCGAGGGCGTGGTTCAGCCTAGATGTCCCAAATCCCCAATACTCAGCTACCTCATCTTGGTCTTCAACTCATAGATCACTAGGTCAAGTCCCATAGCTCTGCCCTCACAGTAGCACCCAAACGCGTAGCGGTTGGGTGGACAGTTCGGGCTCTTTAGGGTATCTTGGTTGTTCATAGGTCTACTGATGACTAGGTAACTCACGCTACTCCGCCCTCCCTTCGGTCGGGCTAGTTCACATAGGTGGCCAGAGTTAGATGCCTATGTTGATAGAGACGAGTCATGACTATCGTGGGCTCCCTCATGGACCTGCCCTCCCTTCGGTCGGGCTCTTATGAGTGACTTGGTTGGACTATAGGGTACGTTAGGGTACGCGGCATCACCACTACTCAGCCCTCGCTATGCTCGGGCTATCTGGTTGAGATCTGAGTTGCATTGCGCTATGGATGACTAGGTCAAGTCTCATACCTCAGCCCTCACTGCGTTCGGGCGGGATCCGGTTCCAGCTCCTAAGGTGCTGAGGTGTATAGGAGAGAACTATCCACTCTAGCTATCCCCTTCCTGTGTTGTAGTTCTACGTTAAGAGAGATGGGTGAGGTGTCTTATGGGTCCCGCATGTACCTGCCCTCCCTTCGGTCGGGCCTCATAGCAGTACACATCCGGGTATGGAGCATCACTACTACGCCCGAGCGTAGCGAGGGCGAGGAGCACCACTATGGTTCCAATCACTCGTCTGTTCATTCACCTTGATGAGTCTATGAAGATGGGTAGGGTACGTATAGGTCACGTAGCTTAGACGCCCTCCCTACGGTCGGGCTCTTCTTGAGTTGTCATGCCATAGCATGGGTATAGGACGCTACGCTTAGCCGCCCTCCCTACGGTCGGGCTATCTAGGGAGCGAGGTGTATAGGAGAGAGCTATCCACTATAGCTACCTCCAACTGTCATTGAGGTTCCTTTGAGGTTGGTGATATCAGAGCTTGAGGGGATGGTACGTAGGTCATACGCCCTCCCTTCGGTCGGGCTCTAGTCATGCCCCTAGGAGTGCAGATGGAGCATCACTACTACGCCCGAGCGTAGCGAGGGCGAGGGTCATCCTTCATCCCCTATGATACCAATAGCTCTTGGTCTATCACCTTGATGAGTCTTGATGGAGATGGGTATGGTAGGTATCGCACATCCCACTGTTACGCCCTCCCTTCGGTCGGGCTACTCTTGAGTTACCATAGCTGAGGGTATGGTACGTATGGGGCACTACGCCCTCCCTACGGTCGGGCTACATGGGGAGTGAGGTGCTTTGGATACCACTCATTGAGGTTAGTCATATCAGAGATGAGGCATGTCATAGGTGGCATCACGCTAGTCCGCCCTCACTGTCAAACACACCCAAACGCTACGCGTATGGGTGGACAGTTCGGGCTATCCTTAGCTTTGACTTAGCTCTAGTCTTGGTATCTGACTAGATGGGTATGGTACTGTCGGCATACCACTACTCAGCCCTCGCTACGCTCGGGCTCATACGGTCCAGCTCCATAGAGCCAGATGTTAATAGGAGAGAGGTATCCTCCTTAGCTATACCACACTCCACTTGAGTCATCTCCATCTCCCTCTATTGACGTAAGGACTACGTAGGGTTAGGTCAGTCATCCCTGTTCCGCCCTCACAGTAGCACCCAAACGCGTAGCGGTTGGGTGGACAGTTCGGGCTTAGTCACCATAGAGGTCTATCCATTCACATCAGGAGAGGTATGGTTGACTTTCACCACCTCTGCCTCGCTTCACCCTAAGAGGCTTACGCTCGGCTTCGTGGTGTTTCAGGGCCTTACGCCTACGTCTCAGGCCCTTTGAGCGCTATGGTTGTCGATTGCTTGCATATGCGTTGCTTTCATCACTCCACTTCTAAAGAGCAGTCATCAGTACACGGAGGGGAGTTGCATCACAACTCAGCTATTCCCCTTATGATGGGTTAGGGTTAGGTTACGCTACGCCCATACAGAGCCATCTTCACCATAGCTATGAGTGAGTAGCACTAGAGTCATAGGTCTATTAACACACACAGCCATAGTAGAGGTCAGTCAGTCATCCCCCTGAGTCGTCTTTAGCTGTCCTTAACCATCATAGCACACCTCACGTGATCAAGAGACCTCTCATGTCAATCACACCTCACTTAGCACTCAGATACCCATCACTAGAGAGAGCCCGACTTCCCTCCCTTCCCTACGGGAAGGGAGGGTGAGCGTTCTTCTAACACCGGAGGGAGGGCGGAGTTAGCACTTCACCTTCCGTCTTTCACTTCACCAAGAGACCTCTCATGTGAATCACACCTCCATCTAGAGAGCCCGACCGAAGGGAGGGCTGAGTATGCGTTGGTGTCTATCACCACCTAGCGTTTACCTCCTAAGACTAGGATTGATGAGTCATAGGTATGGCTTATGACTGAGCTATCGACTAATCGGCAAGTCACCTAGATTTGGTCTAGTTCATACACGTTCGAGTCGTGTTAGCTCAGATGAGTGGATTTAGAGGTCATCATCGTAGTACTACTAGCTTAACGGTAGAGCTCCCCAATGTCACTGGGGCGGGTGTCAGTTCGATTCTGATGTAGTGCGTCTAGTCATCCCCTGAAGTCATAGCTTGGTGAGTGCCACCACCTTAGGGCCTATCATTGGAACTATAGCTCGACTGTCGTCTCGCTATTGCAATGAAGGCCCATCCCGGGCCCGACCGAAGGGAGGGCTGAGTTCCCATACGTTCACTTCTGAAGCTACTTGACCTTACGCGTCTACCCATCTGGAGATGCATCAAGCCCGACCGAAGGGAGGGCAGGTACGTACGTGTGCTTAGACACACCACTAGCCATGTGATCACTCAAGCCCGACCGAAGGGAGGGCAGGTTCGTAGGTCTGCTTAGATAGACCACTAGTCATGTGATGATAGATCCCTATGAAGGGGATGATAAGGATAGGACAGGTCAATGACTTAACGAGTCTAGGTATGGACTAGGGCAGCTCTTGGTTCATGCCCTCACTGCGTTCGGGCATGTACTGGTACCTCTAGTGCCTACCGCCGCTAGATAGCCCGACCGAAGGGAGGGCGTGTCATACCTCAGTGCAGTGATAGCTAGATGAGTCAGTCACTAAGGGTGGAGTTATAGGGGAGGCCAAGTGTCTCTCTCTCTGCAATAGCGCCATTGCATCCAAACTCCACTACGCTCCGCTATGCAATGGCATCCCAATGAGTTAGCCCGACCGAAGGGAGGGCGTCTATCAAGAACCACATACCACCTGAGTAGTCACCCTAGACCATAGCCCGACCGAAGGGAGGGCGGAGTGCATCTCACTTCAGTCCTTCATAGGTAGCCCAATTCACCACTGGTTTGACGGTCAATTTGACTTATTGGTACAGTTAGGCTATTTGCTATATAGCCCCTTTAGAGGGTCAGTGTTCGATTCACTGATTGGCCGCATAGCCCGACTGTTAAGGAGGGCGTATGGTACCTAGATGCTAGCTCACCTCGATGAGTAGCTAGATACCCGTATCTGAAGCCCGACCGAAGGGAGGGCTGAGTTAGAGGTACGCTCATCCCAAGGTATCCCTAACTTAGGGAGTCATGCTAGAGTAGGGTGGTGTGTTCTCTCCTATACACACCCGCTCTACTGAAGCGGAAGCAGCTAGACCTAGCCCGAGCGTTCTCTCTCTCCGAAGGAAGAGGGAGCGTTGTTAAACAGCGAGGGCATGGGTCGTGTGAGTCTACGTAACCACCAATCACCATTAAGAGACACTAGCAAGAGGCTTACCCTTAGCTTAGCCCGACCGTAGGGAGGGCAGGTGCTATCATCCCTCTTTGATCTTCCTCAATACGACACATGGAGGTTAGCTGACTGAGTAAGGGAAGCTGAGACGGGCAGTCATTAGCTCCGTTATCACTTCGCTCTACTATGACTGCCCTACCAGTCAAGAGCTCCTTAGCCCGACCGGAGGGAGGGCACGTATCAGCTTACTTGACCGGGCCATCCATACCTCAATCGTCCCAATTCACCTTCAAGGTTAGCTCAGTCTATGATGAGATGAGTAGTCATTGACTGAGGAGTACCCATGCTCTAGAGTCCATGCTTATGAGCCCGACCGAAGGGAGGGCAAGTGCTATCTACGCTACCCCAATGCTATTGGGATAGCTAACGGTGAGTGGTCATACGGTCAGTCATTAGCTCCGTTATCACTACGCTTGACTATGACTGCCCTACCCAGTCAATCGCTCCTAGCCCGACCGGTCTCTCTCTCCGAAGGAAGAGGGAGCAGGGAGGGCGTGTAACACCCGCTTCGCTAGGGCCCGACCGAAGGGAGGGCACGTAACAGGAACAGGTAGAGCACGTTAACCACGATGATGGCATTCAAGTACGTGATAGCACGACTAACACCAGTAGGACCTAAGACCTTAAGGAGTCCTTGATCCACATACCGGTTAAGTCATCCAGCTCATTCAAGGGTACCACGTAAGACCGCGTTGTTGAGTAACTGCTCGTAGTAAAGGCGGTTATTGAGGTAGTCATAGGCCATTGAACGGTTGAGTTGATAAGCACACTCGTAGGTATAGACCAGTACGGTTGATAGGGTCAATCCTAAGATGAGTGGTAGTAGCTTGACATACGCAGGTAAGGTGAATTCGGTCTCAATGAAGCCGTTATTAGCAGGTAGAGTCAAGGCGTAATGACCAATGACGCTATCCCTAGCGTAGCCTAAGTAGACGCTATAGACGACTAGGACGGCCATTGGAGCTAGCATCCCTAAGCTCTCATGCACATGGCTATAAGAGGCCTTGTTAGTACTTGGCACACCTAGGAAGGTGAGGTATAGCAGACGTAGTGAGTAAAGGCTAGTTAGGGTTGCTGAAGCTACGGCTACGTAGTAAAGGACATACCCACTGAGGGTATAGCTACCATAGAGGGACTCGATGATCACGTCCTTGCTATAGTAACCGGTTAGCCCTGGTATGGCCATCAGTGATAGAGAGGCAATGAGAATCGCCGTGTAAGTCGCAGGGAGGTAATGGATCAGACCACCGTACTTACGCATGTCTTGAGATTCAGCTACGAAGGAGTGAATGACAGACCCAGCACCCATGAAGAGCAGTGCTTTGAAGAAGGCATGGCAATAGAGGTGATAGATCGCTAAGTCATAAGCGCTAATCCCAATAGCTAAGACCATGATGCTAAGCTGGGACATGGTCGATAGAGCGATGACCCTCTTGATGTCATTGGTAACTACGGCAATGAGACCACTCACTAGAGTAGTGATACCACCTAGTCAGCAGATCACTAGGAGTAGGGTTGGAGCGTACTCTAGGATCACGTATGACCGTACGAGTACGTAGACACCAGCACAGACCATAGTAGCGGCATGCAGCAAGGCACTAACGGGAGTTGGACCTTCCATAGCTTGGAGTAGTCAAGCATGAAGACCTAGTTGAGCGCTCTTAGCGGTAGCGGCTAGTAGGAGGAGTAGAGCTAACCCATTAAGGAGGGTAGTGCTCATGTAAGGTGAGACTAGGGCGATGGTATCGAAGTCAACTGCATGGTAGTAGATGAGCATGAGACCTAAGGCAATAACGAAGAAGGCATCACCCATCCGGTTAAGTAGGATAGCTGAAAGAGCTGATTTCATAGCAGTGATACGGGTAGATCAGAAGGAGATGAGGAGATAGGACACCACACCGACGAACTCCCATCCAATGAAGAGCATGAGGTAGTTATCGCTAACTACGAGGATGGTCATGAACACGGCAAAGACGCTTAAGATCACATAGAAGCGGTTACGGTTAGGGTCATGGGCCATGTAATCAAGAGCGTAAGCTAAGACGCAGAGGGTGACGATACCAACAGGGACAATCACCGTCATAGCTAAGGCATCTAAGCTAAGGCCATATGGGACTACGACATCACCATAGCTAAGCCAAGTACCTAGGTGGATGCTCACTGGCTCCTCATAGAGGTAATAGAGCAGTTCCATTAGATGGCATCTCTGATAGTCCCTCTTAACCGGTAATAGGCAACTAGGATGCTAAGTCCAATTGCGGATTCAGCACCAGCGATGATGAGGATCACTAGGCTATAGAGCGTCCCATAAGCATCATCGTAGTATCCACCTGTTTGGATGATCTGGAGTGTCACCGTCAATAGGAGGATCTCAATAGCGATGAGTAAGGTAATGAGGTTACTCTGACTGAGGTAGTAGATGACTAAGGTCGATATGACAGTCAGCAAGGGAGATGGAGGTGTTAATAGAGCTTCATGAAGGTAGGCCAGGCTTACGTTACCATTACGGTCTATGGACCGGTTCCTTCCTCCCTTCATCACTCCGTTCTTCGGTCGGATGGGTGCGGTCCAACTGACCTAGCGCCAGGTTAGCCACCGACTTAGGAGGTGGCGTAGTTCGGTCCACACGTGGCCCGGTACCTCCCTTACTCCATCACTTCGTTCTTACGTAAGGGTGAGTTACGGTCCACTGTCCCTTAGTCTTCAGACAACTCAAGTCCTAAGTGAATGGAATGAGACAGGCAATGACATGGGTACCGCCCTCCCTACGGTCGGGCTCTATTGGAAGAGGTGAGACATCTAGGGTGTGTGACCTGGCCTCCCCTATTACCACACTGGGATGCCGGCATAGCCCGAACGCAGTGAGGGCTTGAGTAAGAGCTAGCTTCTAAGTCCTTCATTACCCTAAGATCCATATGCCTACCCTTAAGGTTAGGTTGAGATGAGTCACTAGATGGTAGCTTAGAGAGGTAGGTTGATACACGCCCTCGCAGTCAAACACACCCAAACGCGTAGCGTATGGGTGGACAGCTCGGGCTAGTTCTTGAGGTTCCCTATGGTGGTTCACCCGGATACCCGTAGAGCCCGAACGCAGTGAGGGCAAGAGTAAGAGCTAGCTTCATTGCCCTATTAAGCACATGCCTATGCTTACGTTGAGGTAGACTAGAGGGACTAGGTGGTAGCTTAGAGACGTATGGTGGCACACGCCCTCGTTAGCACTCGGGCTAGTTCAGTTCTTGAGTATAGCTCGATGCGGTATGGGTACCCTATGGTGGTTCACCTGGCCTCCCCTATGTCCCCACCTGGATCCCCGTAGAGCCCGAACGCAGTGAGGGCTTGAGTAGGAGTACCCTTCAGATCACTATCAAACGCATCACTCTGATTGTCCTTACGTTGAGGTAACTGGACTAGAGTGACTTGATGGTACCTTAGAGAGCTAGACTGATACACGCCCTCGCTAACGCTCGGGCTAGTTGACTATGGCTGCCCTTGGGTGGAGCTCCCGCATAGCCCGAACGCAGTGAGGGCATGAGTAGGAGTACACCTACGTTCCCTTCAGATGACTCTAATGGTCCTTAGGTTGAGGTAGACTAGAGTGACTAGAGGGTACGTTGATACACGCCCTCGCTAACGCTCGGGCTAGTTCAGTTCTTGAGTGTAGATGGGATGAGACATGGGGAACCCTATGGTGGCTAACCTGGCCTCCCCTATATCGCTCCCTATATGACCGACCCTACCCGTAAAGCCCGAACGCAGTGAGGGCTTGGACTAGGACTTAGCCTCTAACCCTTCATTACCCTATGAAGTACTACCCTCTCCTTACGGTGATGTTGAGTGGTATGGACGTAGAGGTACGCTGATACACGCCCTCGCTAACGCTCGGGCTAGTTGAGGAGTACCCGTAGAGCCCGAACGGAGTGAGGGCAAGAGCAAGTGCTTAGCTACCAGTCATTCAAGACACTCACGTCTATTGAGGTATCTAGATCAAGAGGCATATGGGATAGACTCAAGAGGACTAGAGGTCACGCCCTCGCTAACACTCGGGCTAGTTACTAAGACATAGGCATCACTACAGAGCCCGACCGAAGGGAGGGCATGTGCATGAGGACATCCCCTTATCACGTAGACCACTCACTAGAGATGGGTTACCCTAGAGGAGCCAACCTGGCCTCCCCTATATCGCTCCCTATATACCCAACCGTACCCGTAGAGCCCGAACGGAGTGAGGGCAGGGTACGAGTCATTGACTGAGTCCTTATGACCTCTGCTTATCCCTTCATTACCCTTCATTGACGTTACGCTAAGATAGGGATGGAGGTACGCTGATACACGCCCTCGCTGTCTAACACACCCATACCTGTTGGGCATGGGTGGACAGCTCGGGCTGAGGCCACATACCCGGTGACGTAGCCCGAACGTAGTGAGGGCACGTACGGTCATGCACCTCTAAGTACCTGCTATGTCCATTAGAGACACATCCCCATTTGATGACATACACAGCCCGACCGAAGGGAGGGCATGTGCTAGTACTCATCTCCTGATCATCCAGATCACTCATCAAGACAGATGAGGTTTGAGTGTTACTACTAAGGCTAGTACGGTGAGATAGGCTGACTCACGCCCTCGTTACACTCGGGCGACTGTTCACTTAGGTTGCTCTTGAGTAGAGCTGGACTAGATGGGATACCCTAGAGGGACGAACCTGGCCTCCCCTATAACCGTAGCTGATGGACCGAACTAACCCATACAGCCCGAACGGAGTGAGGGCACGTACGGTCATGCGCCCATGTAACTACAGACACAGCCCGAACGGAGTGAGGGCACGTAGCATCACTCACTTAACCAGTCATATCCCTCCTTGAATACACCAACCTACTACTACTAGCCCGACCTACGGGAGGGCATGAGTAACCACTTCGACTCTAGCCATGTAAGTGCCAACCCATACGGACCACCATCCTCATCCATTGACCACCGGAGATACCTAGCCCGACCGAAGGGAGGGCATGAGTAACCACTTCGCTTCTAGTCATGCAAGTCCCATTCACCTCTGGAGATACCTAGCCCGACCGAAGGGAGGGCAGGGATCGAAGAGGTAGCTAGACTAGGATGATCGCATCTAAGGCATACAGCAGCGTAGGTATGGCTATAGCAGCACCAAAGAGGATCGGTAGGAAGACCATTCAACACAGGTGGATGAGCTTATCGTACCTCACACGTGGGAGTGTGGCTCTTACCCAGATGTAGGATCAGGCGAAGCAGTTGGCCTTGATACCTAGGATAACACCGGTACCTCCGCTAAAGAAGAGGATAGCGGTTAGAGTACTAAGGAAGAGGATGGATGCGTACTCAGATAGGAAGAAGAGGACGAAGATCGAGCTGCTGTACTCCGTCATGTGACCTGAGACCAACTCAGACTCAGCTTCGACGTTATCAAACGGAGGACGAGCACACTCAGCCACACAGGCAATGAAGAAGGTGATTGCTAGTGGCAATAACGGAAGGGTGAATCACACCGCTTGCTGCACTTCCACGTACTTGGAGAGGTTCATGGTACCTCCCATGAGGATACAGAGGAGGACGATGGTAGTTAGGACTAGCTCATAGCTGATGAGTTGAGCTGTAGACCGGATGCTCCCTAGGAGTGAGTACTTGCTATTAGCGGATCACCCAGCTAGGAGGGTACCGAAGACACCAACGCTACTGATGGCTAGAGTCAAGATGAACCCGTAGTTGGAGTCATAGATAGCGACACCAGGAGCGAATGGGATGACTGATCAACAGAGGAGAGCTGAGATGAGGCTAATCATCGGACTAACGAAGAGGATGAGCTTATCGGCATGAGTAGGGATGACGATCTCCTTAAGGAGGAGCTTAGCAGCATCAGCGATAGCCATAAGGACACCGTAGTATCCGACTGCGTTAGGACCCACACGCCGTTGCATGTAACCAAGGGTCTTACGCTCAGCGACGGTTAGGAACGCAACGGCTAGTAAGACACTGAGGAACATCACGAGTAGTTCAATGAAAGCCATCTTAACGAGTCATAGCGATAGCCCCAATAACGGAAAGCACTAGGACGACACCTAGGAGTAGCAGGACGATGGCGTATTCCGAGTAGAGTAAGGTCCCTACTACGCTAAGCTCATCATAAGCGACGTAAGTGGACTCCACGATGGGTAATGGCTCATAGCTGATATCTAAGGGGATAAGCAGGAGGAGCAAGACCACTACGATGAATGGGTGCATCCCACCAGTTGGCTTGTAGTCGATATTGAGGAGACTTAGGATGAAGAGGAAGAGGATGGCGATAGCACCGACGTATACCAGGACGTAGAGCACTCCCATGAGTACGAACCCTGAGGTATAGAGGGTGATAGCCACGCTAAGGAAGAGGAGGATGAGAGCTAGGATGCTCTGGACTGGGGTTAGCAGTCCAACGGCAAGCAAGCTAGTCAATCCGCTGATTAGGGACATGGGTATGGATGAAAGGGGCTGGGTATGTCGTGATACCCAAGTCAAGGTCTATTCATACGAGCGTCTCAGCCTAGACTCGAACTAGGATCACTGCATTAACAGTGCATTGCTCTACCCTTGAGCTACTGAGACGGGGTCCTCTCTTTTGAGGGAGAGGTATGAGCTAGTGGTTAGGCTAGCTCAAGGGGTTTGGGTTGTCTTGGTTCGCTATTCATTCAAGGAAGGCGTCGATAGAGACGCATTCCAGCTTTATGGGCATCATCCCGTGGTTAACACCGCAGAGCTCACTACACTGACCGTAATACACACCAGTACGCTGGATAAGGGCGCTGACCTGGTTGAGACGTCCAGGAGTGGCGTCGACTTTGAAGCCAAGGCTAGGGATCGTAAAGCAATGGATCACGTCGTTAGCGGTAACCACGAAACGGATATGGGTGTCCACCGGTACTACGATGCTAGTGTCCGTGTCTAGTAGGCGTAGACCTCCCTCTTCGAGCATGTCATCAGGGACCACGTATGACTCGAACTCAAGGGTCTCTCCGAGGGTATCGACGAAGTCAGAGTACTCGTATTTCCAGTATCACTGAAGGCCAATGACCTTGATAGTCATAGCTGGAGTGAGGACCTCATCACACAGGTAAAGGAGGATGAAGGAAGGGAAGGCGATGAGGAGTAGGATCACAGCAGGGAAGAGGGTTCAGATGACCTCGATGACCTGCCCATGTCTTACGTACTTGTAGGCGAACTGGTTCTTACGGTAGTCACTGATGATGACGTAGAGCACGTAAGAGACGAGGCCTAGGATGAGGCAGAGGTAGAACATGATATGATCGTAGAGCTCATGAATCCCCTCTGAATTAGGGGTTGCTGAGTCTTGGAGTCTGATACCTCAAGGAGTGGGTACGTCAAGTCTAATCACGGGACTAGGGTTATCGTGAAGTACGGATGGCTGGAGCCGACCGGGATCGAACCGGTGTCTCTCACATGCAAAGCGAGCGTTCTACCGCTGAACTACGGCCCCATATTGGTACCTATAGCGATAGCCCGACCGAAGGGAGGGCTGAGTGTGAGTGTGATTCACTAGGCTATGACTACTACGTCAGTAACCCATCACTAGGGTAGAGGAGTCATTTGACCTCTACTCATCACCGGTATAGCCCGACCGAAGGGAGGGCATGGGTGAGTGTGATTGTCATGAGTATGACTACACCTGAAGGTAAATGGGAAGTACTAGGGTCTAGTGGTGGATGGCTTGACCAGAGTCCAGTATCAAGCCCTCGCGGTACCTTACCCTCCGTTACACTCCGGGTAGTAGGCACGCTCGGGCTACCCTCTCAGCTATAGCCCGACCGAAGGGAGGGCGTGAGGTATGACCATCATCCATGACTAACCGAAGTGGTATGCCTTAGAGGTGTCACTTGGCCTCCCCTATTACTCACCGGGATGGACCGTCTTAACTAGCCCGACCGTAGGGAGGGCTTCAGTCAGTGTGATTCCCTTGAGTTTGACTACACGTGGACGTCGTGGGATGTCCTAGGAACTAGCGATGGCTGGCTTGAGCCTCAGTGCTGTATCTAGCCCTCGCGGTACCTTACCCTTCGTTACTCTCAGGGTAGTAGGCACGCTCGGGCTACCCTCTCAGCTCTAGCCCGACCGAAGGGAGGGCGTGAGGTATGAGCATGACCCATCACTTCACTGGTATGGACCGTCCAATCTAGCCCGACCGTAGGGAGGGCTGAGTCAGTATCATTGACTAGGCTATGACTACGTGAGTCTAGTTACGGATCAGTGGGAAGACCATAGCTTGATCATGAGTGCTGTATCAAGCCCTCGCGGTACCTTACCCTTCGGGTAGGAGGCACGCTCGGGCTACGGCAGTGTAGCGGGATCTAGCCTGACCTCCACTAAGCCCGACCGAAGGGAGGGCAAGTACTGGTGAAGCTGATCTCAACCCTAAAGGAGTGGTTTACCCTAAGGTGGCGAACTTGGCCTCCCCTATAAGTGAAGTGGAGTACCGGACCGTCTTAGTTAGCCCGACCGAAGGGAGGGCATGAGTCATGTGATTCCCTTGAGTCTACCTCACCTGATGATACGTCAATAGCGCTTGACTCTAGAAGAGCGTAGCTTGAGCATGAGTGCTGTATCAAGCCCTCGCGGTACCTTACCCTTCGGGTAGGAGGCACGCTCGGGCTACCCTGCCAGCTAGAGCCCGACCGAAGGGAGGGCATAAGCATCTGAAGCTCTACGTATCACCATCAATGAACTCCCAATGATAGAGGTCAGTAGATGACAGTCAGAGGTACTGATGAACCAAGCCCTCGCTACGCTCGGGCTACACAGCGAAGTGAAGTGGAGCATAGCATAGTGGGTTACGTAGGCCTCCCCTATACAGCGCGGTATAGCACCGATCTTGCCTCAAATCTCATACCCAGCCCGACCGAAGGGAGGGCATGAGTAGGTGAAGCTCATCAGCATACCCACAGCTAAGTCCCTCTATACAGCCCGACCGAAGGGAGGGCACGTACTAGTGAAGGTGACTTGAACCCATCTCTCTCTTAAGATAGGGATGAGTGAGCATGAAGGGATGAGATGAGTGGTGACCCAGCCCTCGCGGTACCTTACCCTTCGGGTAGTAGGCACGCTCGGGCTACCCTTCCAGCTAGAGCCCGACCGAAGGGAGGGCATGAAGGAGTCAAGCTGCTTGAACTCACATGTCACCTCTCTTAAGGAGTGAGTTTGATGACTGACGTTGATGAGACTTAGAGGGTAAGTCATGACCCAGCCCTCGCTACGCTCGGGCTAAGGGAGGATTGAAGGAGGCGGTGTCTATCAATGACCATAGAGCCCGACTTCCCACCCTTCCCAAAGGGAAGGGTGGGTGAGCGTTTTTAACTCCGAAGGGAGGGCACGTAGCAGTTAAGGTGATTGAATCCACAAGTCACGTCTCTTAGTGAGTTGGATGACTGACGTTGATGAGACTTAGAGAGCCAGTGATGACCCAGCCCTCGCTACGCTCGGGCTTAAGGGAGATGGGACTAGTTAGGGTGCGCCACCTGGCCTCTCCTATTAGCTACCTTACGGAGCCCGACCGAAGGGAGGGCATGAGCATGCGTCTCGTTATGGATCACCATAAGAGCACATAGCCCGACCGTAGGGAGGGCAAGTGAAGGTGGAGTTTGCGAATAGCTAAGGTGGTCTACGTACCCGGGCAGGTTCCCCTACCCGAACTGTATTTCAACTTACCACAGGTCCTTGAGCCGTCTGCTTGGCCCTTGCTAATCAGGCACTACTTGACTAGTCAAGGGAAACACTAGCGACTGGCGTATCCCTGCCGTTGATGAGTGATGAGTGCGAAGTGCAGGGTTGAGTTCACCAGGTCTCACTACTACCTGATTACTGACAGTTCCGGTTTCGTAGCCTCGGGTTGCAGAGGCTAGTCCAATTAAGGAGTCATAGCTGACTCTTGGAGCCATGGGTGTCATTCGCGACTAGGTGGTCTAGCCGCTTTAACTGACCATGGGCTGGTATCACACCTGTGGCCTACGCCATAAGGGTCATGATGATTAGTCTTCATCCACGTTCCCATCGCATCGCTACGATGGATCACTATCGGATCTGGTTGAGACCAAGAGGAGCCATGTGCTCACCACTAGGTACTAAGATAGCACCACTAATGGGTCAAAGCGCTAGGTGCTAGGATGGCACCACCATGGGTATCTCGATCTCTCCTTCGTTCTAGTCATGAGACGGCAGCTTGGTTCCTTGCCTACTGCTCTCTCTCTATAGTCAGATCTAAGGACCGGGTCTCTAGTCATGGGTTGCGTTCATTAGCTAACTCAATAGGCGACTACTAAGCATGAACTGACGACAACGATGTAACGCCTGTGGCTACTGCTCGTAGTGAAGCTACGGAGAGGTCAATTCTGACTCTACAGTGGCGCATTCGAGGCGTAGTAAGGTGGAAGGGGTATCGTCCGATTAGACGGCATGATCCACTGTTCCTGTGCACGACCGTCTAACGTATTGGGTTTCACTCGTGAGAGCGTACTAAGCTGGTGGCCTACTCGTGGTGTTGACTTGTCCAATCCCACTTGAGTGGGATTACACGGAAGGCATGGTTGATGGCTGCAACTAGGCGGGTACCGAATCCGCTTCGCTACTGCAGCTGTCATCCCTGAGCGTCAGTCCGATCATAGCGACTACTGTGCTGTCGGAGGCATGTGATGGTATTTGAACCCTCTATGCCTGCTACAGGTCACTACGAAGGGACTCGATTCGAGAGGGTCTAGTCACCCATCTCGACTGTTAAGCCTACGGATGCTTTAGACCAATGGGGACCAATGCTTGCCCTGGGTGTGTGACCGCTACTGCTGGCACACCGCTTGGTAAGGACTGCCATTGAGACCATCAAGGTTGGTTCTCGTCGTTGAGGGGCTGTGTCTGGCATATCAGGCTATGCTTGACGCCCTCTTCTAGTTAACCCGATCAGCCGTTAGGCCATTGTCGAGGATTCCCCACTGCTGCTACTATGAAGTAGTGGTACTGGACGTACCATGTGCTCCTTACTACTCCCATAGTGGAGTGTAGGTCTAAGGCTAAGTGCGAACCTCCAGGTGAAGACCACTTGGTCCTCACGACAAGGGAGGAACGGTTCCCTATTACCTGCATCTAAAGGGGCGATAAGCCCGTGCTACTCACCTGAACGCAGACCGATAGGTCTACTTGCATGTGTAAGGTCACTAGAGGGCATTGGGTCTGAACCTACGTCATACTCATGACTGTAGTACGCTGGACTGTTGAGCTACTTGGAATCGAACCAAGGTCAAGCCATTATGAGTGGCTCGCTCTACCATTGAGCTATAGATCACTACCTATGAAGGGAGATGCGGGACGGTATGGAGCAGGCCATATAGGCGTTCCTCATACCGTCCCTTGACTAGCCACTGTGATTACCCAACTCACCTACTAGAGCCCGAACGGAGTGAGGGCACGTATGCGCATGACTTCACCCAACTAACCACTAGCCCGAGCGTAGCGAGGGCTGGATACCCATGTGATTCAAGACATCACCACTTAGCTACCTGAGTAGGGATGACTGCTTAGAGACGTAACCTACTTGAAGGACTAAGGACTGAGGTATGACTAAGAGCGGTCCTGGATAAGGGAGTCATTAGCCTCCCTACCGATCCAGTCCCGCAGCTAGCCCGAGCTGTCCACCCATACGCCTAGCGTTTGGGTGTGTTTGACTGCGAGGGCTGAAGAGGGAGGTGCTTCAAGACATCACCACTTGAGTACTGACGTTGAAGTACTAAGGTGCTCCTCAATGGCATACCCGGCGATACCACACCAGACCTGTCAGGTAGAGTCCAATTGGAATACGGATACCTAGGAGTTGAATAGGGGAGGCCTAGTTGCTCCTCAATAGCACACCCGGCGATAGCCCGAGTGTAACGAGGGCGTGTGATTGCTTACCTCTATGCCTACTTGAGATGACACTCCCAGGTAGCCCAGACGAAGGAAGGGCGTAAGTACGAGCGTACCTGGATAAGAGAGGCGATGCCTCTCAACCGATCCAGGTCCGGCTCTAGCCCGAGCAGTCCACCCATACGCCTAGCGTTGGGTGTGTTTGACTGCGAGGGCGTACTTCCGAATAGCTAGGATCCTCATCAGTAGACGATCACGTAGATGAACAGTCAAATGACGTCTAAGACGTGAAGGTAGAGGATCGTGGTTTCAGCACCGACATGTGAGGTGTTAGTGAAGTCGTAGTTGTAGACCCGGTAGGTGCAGAGGGCAAGCATGATCGTAAGCATGATCATATGGAGCCCATGAAGCCCAGTTAGGGAGTAGAAGGTGGATCCGTAGATACCATCGCTCAGAGTGAAGCCTGAGTAGCTATACTCGAGGTATTGGAAGTAGACGAAGAGCGCGATAAGCACGGTGGTATAGCTGAATCCAGCTAGGGTATTAGCCCGGTGTCCGTTGATCAGAGCATGGTGAGCGTAGGTTACGGTAACACCACTAGCTAGGAGGATGATGGTGTTAAGCAGTGGTAGCTCAGCAGGTGAGATGGTCGGGATACCAACCGGTGGTCATTGCATACCTAGCTCCATAGTAGGGTTAACAGCTGAGTGAAGGTAAGCTCAGAAGAGAGAAGCGAAGATGAGGATCTCACTAACCACGAAGAGAAGGAACCCTTGGTTAAGTCCACGTTTAACCGCGATGGTATGGTCACCGAGGTAGGTGCTCTCAGCGATGACGTCCTTGAATCAGAGGGTCATGCTATAGAGGACTGCTAGGATAGACAGGGCGATAGGTCAAACACTAGCGATATACCCATGAGCAGTTAGACCTAGAGATAGGGCTAAGTCCATGAGACTGAAGGAGGTGAAGATCGGTCAAGGAGATGGACCGACTAGGTGGAATGGGTGGAGCTGTAAGTAGCCACGAACGCCGTTAGTCATTGAAGTTAATTGGGAGATCAGTAAGAGCTAAGATGGGTGTGACTGGACTCGAACCAGTATGACCTGCTTAAAAGGCAGAGGTCCTAACCCTTAGACGACACACCCGGGTATAGCCCGAGCGGAGCGAGGGCATGAGCTCGTGCTTACCTATGGAATTCATAGCACTGGCTACTAGACTCCTAAGCCTAAGCTTACGAACGTGACCGTTCTAAAGCAGGAGAGGTTAAGCGATGACAGGGCGTCCTCGCATCTCCACTGCGTTACGCTATGCGATGACAGGCCCTTAAGGCTCATTCGGAGATCTGGGTGAGTGGTCATACCTCAAGGTTGACTTAGCCCTCCCTACGGTCGGGCACGGTAGATCGGCGATACCTGAAGAGAGAGGTTGACTTAGCCCTCCCTACGGTCGGGCATGGTAGTGTGGTGTGTGGTGTTACCCATACCTCAGCCCTCCCTACGGTCGGGCTACCTAGAGCGGTGATTGCATAGGATAGTGGTATCCCTCATACCTCAACCCTCCCTGTTTAACTCACCCTTACGGGTGGACAGGTCGGGCAAGTGGGTCTACGTAAGGAGAAGCACCTTGAGTGTTGATGGATCTGCTTAGAGTGGTGATTGCATAGGAGAGTTGACTACCACAGCGCTCCCTATGGTCGCGCTTGAGTGTATGGGTGGTGAGACACACGGGTACTTACGCCCTCCCTCCGGTCGGGCTATAAGCGCACCTATAGGCGGCTACGGTCACGTAGCCCAATAGGTAAGCGACTCTCAATCAACGATAGTAGGTTAATGGTAGACTCCGGCACTTCCAATGCCTCTGCGCGTGTTCGAATCACGTCTATCGTAGCGCTATGGACGGTCGGTACCGTGCTCTTATTGCAGCTAAGACGACTAGGGTTCGACTCCCTACATGGCGTGTTTACCTCAAGAGGTCTAGTGATCCGCTAAGAGAGGGATGATCGAGGTTGATACCATCGAGATCTGGCTTTCAAGGTAACTCAGGTAGTATCGTAACTGGTAACGAGCCTGCATTGGGTGCAGGAGACTAGAGGTTCGAGTCCTCTCTACCTGACTAGTTCATCCCTAGAGTACCACCATGAACCAAGCCACATGCCCCAACTCGTGCCCTTCTACTGGATGAACCTCCTCACTACTGGTATAGCCGCCTTCAGTGCGATCGTCTATATCAGCAGTACCACTATACTCCCTAACGTCCTTCGTCTCCTCTTAGCTCGTGCTATCGTAGTCAAGGTCTAATGGAGTCATACCTACCTCGCTAGGTAACACCTACCCTGTTGATACTCGGGCTTCTTAAAGAGCCACGTCCGCCACATCGGAGAGTCCGACCTTCAGGGTAGTTCCCACTCAGTCTGGGCCTTTACTCACGCTCTCATGCGTGTGAACTCACATACCCATATCCCCAAGGCAAGCGCCTGGACCCCTATTAAACCCCTTTGTATACCTCGCCACTCGACCAGTTCGAGATCAAGGTCCTTCTCATGCTCAATGACTTGCTAGCATTGGCACTTACGAACTTCGCCCTATACCTAGGGCTAGTAGCAGCTCTAGTCTATGGTTACGTCCTAGTAGTCTCAGTAGGGAAGCTAGGTACTAGCCGTTGAGGAGTAGCCGTATTGACCATCTACGATACCATCCTTAACCTGGTCTCAAGTCAAATCGGACGATTAGGAGGACGGTACTTCCCCTTCATCTTCGCTGTCTTCAATACCATCCTAATCGCTAACGTGGTAAGCATGATCCCTTACTCCTTCGCTATCTCAGCTCAGCTAGTCGCTATCATCAGCTTCAGTCTAAGCCTATGACTAGGTAACGTAATCCTAGGTCTTTCAATTCACCAAAGTCGCTTCTTTGGTCTCTTCGTCCCTGGTGGAACTCCACTACCACTATCACCAATCCTTGCTCTGATCGAGTCCCTGTCATTCACGTCTCGTTCAGTTTCACTTGGCTTACGTCTAAGTGCTAATGTCCTATCAGGTCACCTCCTGATGTTCATTCTCGGATCCCTGGTGGTTAAGCTCATGGGTTCATCAACCCTTGGGTTCGTAGTTGGTCTCGTTCCTATCTCTGCAGTTACGGTCATTACCGTTCTAGAGATGGGGATTGCCGTGATCCAGGCGTATGTGTTTAGCATACTCCTATCCGGCTACACCAGAGACTCACTGGAGCTCCATTAACGATCGAGTCCAATGCTATACCCATTAGTCTGAGTTAGCTCACTCCGAAAGCTCGGTTTCCAATTAGGATCCGTCTTAGGAGGAGCAATGACTCCATCGCTAGAGCCATGAGGACCCTTCAGAGTCGTGAGGTGAAACGCCTCTTGAAGTCTAGTCCTCATCAAGAAGGCCTCTAGTGACGCAACTCCAGTACCAACCCAAGAGGAGTCGGAAGTAACGGAGATACCGACTCCAGAGGTACTGGACTCTCCATTGCCTGTTGAAACAACAGAGCCAACCTCAGTAGTTGAACCTCAATCAAAGGAAGACGTTGAACCTACGGGTGAGACTGAACCTGCGATTGAGGAAGCACCTAAGAGCAAGACTAAGACACCTAAGGCGGTTAAAGCCCCTAAGGTGTCCAAATCACGGGCTAAACCCACTCCTAGTGCTACTGAGACTCCATCAGTTTCAGAGACACCTCAAGAGACTGAGGTCGTCCCTACTGATCCTACTCCATCGAAGCCTAAGCGTAAATCCAAAGTCGCTACTGATGAATCGACAGTTGAACCTACAGCTGCACCTGCACCAAAACCTAAGGTGACCCGTAAACCACGGGCACCTAAGGAATCAACATCACCAGACGTTGAGGTACCTGCTAAACCCAAAGTCCCTCGTAAACCTAGGGCACCTAAGGTGGTACCAGCGGTTGAGGAGCCAACTGAACTAGAAGTGATTACTCCAGAGGTAGCTCCAGTAGCTACTGAGGAACCAGTAGTGACTGAAACTCCGCTAGATGAGCCCAAAAAGGCTCCTACTAAGCGGAAATCCAAGACGGTAGTTAAGGAAGCGGTGGACGCTACTGAGGCACCTGCTAAGAAACCAAGGGTCTCTAAGGCGAGAGCTAAAGAGGCTCCAACTACACCTGGAATGACAGCAGGAGTGGTTGAGGTTTCGGCCAAGGTAAGCAAACCGAGAAAGGCGGCGAAGTCCTCATCGCCTTCCGATGTTGGGACTGAGCCGCTCCCTATCAACGCATTGGTGCTCTATAAGCCCAATGACCATGCTATGACCTTCGTCTCTCAAGGACCTACGTCACAAGCACAACCAAACCCTGATCCAATCACAGATCCAACTCCAACTCCAACTCCAGATCCTAGCTTGAATGAACCAACCATGGATCCACCTAAGTCTAACTGACCTCAAATCACCACTCCTCCTAACTTGACTGGTAAGGAGCGAGCACCTACTACTCCAATGCCTACTCCTACTCGTCTACCTTCACCTGAGGATGAACCAGACTGAGATTGAGAACCAATGGGATATGAGGAACCTGGCCTATTCAAGAGTGAGGAGGAGCGACTAGCCATGGAGGCCATGCTAAGGGAAATGAGAGATGAGGATGAGGAAGGACCTCCCATGCCACCAGTACCTGACCATATCATCAGTGAGTCACTTAAAGAGGAGGCTGAGTTCGCCTATGCAGACAAGGCCCTAATGGAACTCCGTAGACAGGAGGAGAAGGAGGAGAGGGAGAAACGCCTCAAATCAGCTAAGAAGACTAGTAGCAAACTAGCACCTAAAGGCAAGTCAAGTGGGTCTAAACCCAAATGACAGCCACCTGTTAACCGTACGACTGGCACACAGCGCTATGCCATGTCTGACGTGTTAGGTCTTAACAAGCAAGGTGGTATGACTGAAGATGAGGTGATTGGAACTCACCTAACTACCATGGAGAAACAGAGAGCCCGTCTTCAGGCAGGTGCCTTCCGTGAGAATCGACGACGCTTACTGACTTGGTACAGTGGTAACCAGAACATCCGGGCTAAGCCCAAGTGGAAGTCTAGTGAACCTGAAGCAACCCTTAATGAGGCTAAACCAGCACTACCACCTCTACCCAAGGTGAAACCACTAGTAACCTCAGTGAGAACTCCAAGAGGTGACGTCGATTCAGTACCCATCAAGTGAGCTATCGATGAACTACTCATTAAGAGTGACCGAGTACGTCACCCTTCTCTATCAGAGGAAGACGACGGATTCCGCCCAGTACCGATCTTAGCTACTAGTGAGAACGGAGCTGTGATCTACGAAGGTGATCCCATTCGTATGCCTATCAGCTCCACCTTCGTAAGTACCTACTCAGATGAGCATGCCGAGAAGTACCCACTCACTACCGCACGTGACGTACCTGGAGTGATGGTCGATAAGCGTACCCTCAATCGGTCTCTAGTTGGACTGTTAACTGGTCTACTACTCGGTTGTGCTGATGTGACTCCTGGCTTCAATGGAGAACCACGTCTAACCGTAAGAGCCGTGGGTGATAACCCTGAGCTCATGTATTACTACCATAGCCTCTTAGCTAACGCTCGTCTATGCTCACTCCTACGCCCTGAGAAGGCACTCCATACCCTAGTCAATGGTGAGGAGATCAGCACATGACAGTTCGATACTTGGGAATTCCTAGGTCTATGAGAGCTCATTCAACTGTGATACCCACTTGGAACTCCAACCAAGACGGTCCCTGAGGCCATTCACATGTACCTGACTCCATTAGCCATCGCTGCTTGAGCTATGGTGGTTTGCCATCCAACGCCTGCTCCTTCAGGTGAGTACGTCTCAATCACCTTCGACCTTAAGCGGTTTGATGAGGTGGATGCTCATCACCTGATTGAGGCATTACGGGTCTGACGTGTAGATACCATCCTTAAGGAGGGTTATGACTCCCTTGAGTTAGAGGTAGCTTACCATTCAGTCCCTGTGTTGATTCAGATCATCAAGCCCTATCTAGTGACTTCCCGAGCATCTCGGTTTGGCCCTTGAAATTACCTATTCCACGTACCAGTCCAGCGCTGTGACTCAGCCCTCCCTACGGTCGGGCCTTTACCTGAGTCCCAGCTGCTGTTCTGAGTTCACATGGGTAGATGGGGATACCTCTCTCCTATTGCATTACGCTAAGGGTACCGCCTCTAACTAGCCCGACCGTAGGGAGGGCGTGTACTTGGGTAGCTCTCTAATCCACTGGTATACCACTAAGACCACTGACTGATCAACACACCACTACTAAGCCCGACCGAAGGGAGGGCGTGTGCTTGGGTCCATGACTAAGACATCAGCACTTCAGAACTCCTCATTAGGGTGATTGAGAGATCACACTGACTTAGGCCCTCGTCACCTCAGGTAGGTCTAGATCACTCCTCTTAGCTTACCTCGGGCTCTGGTTAAGGCATCTGACTACACCGATAGACATGGATGGCTTATAGATGAGTGGGTGTCCTCTCTCCTATTCACCTCCGGCTATAGTAGCGCGTCTTAGCCCGACCGAAGGGAGGGCGTGTAGTAGGGATGCCCATTTCGAATAGCTGACTTGGACTAGACTGCGTAGAGTAGTAGGAATGAGATCATCAGGCAGAACAGACCACAAGCCTCACTAAGAGCGAATCCTAGGATGGCTTGAGGGAATAGGGTCCCTCTAAGGGCTGGGTTACGTGAGGTTCCGTTGATTAGAGCTACGAAGACAAGAGCGATACCGATAGCGGCACCTCCTAGTCCGAGTGTGGCGATGCTAGCACCGATGTATTTGGCTGCAAGTGCGAGTTGCATTGGAAGGAGTGAGTATGGGTTTCATACGGAAAGACCGGTCTTAGCCTAACGGGAGTCGAACCTGTATAGCCCCATTATCAATGAGGTTCTCTGCCATTGAGATATAGGCTAGTTTAAGGGACCTACCTGCCTATGCTGAGACTCGAACTCAGACAGACCGCGTTTCAAGCGGTCGCTCTACCATTGAGCTACAGAGGCCGTTACCTTCAAAGCAAGGGCAGATAGGATCGAACTATCACCGGGTGTGTTGAAGACACCTGCTCTACCATTGAGCTATGCCCTTAACCGATTAGTCGTGATGGACTCGAACCATCATCCTTGATGTGTAAGATCAGTGATCTGCCTTTGATCTAACGACTAGTGGGAGAGCCCGAGCAGTCCACCCATGCCCAACGGGTATGGGTGCGGTTGACTGCGAGGGCACAGGCCATGTGACTTACCTATCCAAACCCAGCTCTACCATACCCTAGCAGGAGTCGAACCTACATAGGCACCTTAGAAGGGTGCTGTTCTACCCTTGAACTATAGGGTAACCCTACCTTTGAGCTTAAGGGTCAATGAATAGGTCGATGGTCTACTGGTCTGAGCCAATGGTACCTAGGTAGTAGGTGACGTTCTCAAGTCAGCTGATGACTGGTACGACTACGACGAAGTGAGCGAAGTAGTAAAGGGTCGCGATCTGCCCAAGTTCGATATATGGGACTTCAACGTGGAGCTGTCCTAGGTTACCAAGAAGGACGAAGTTGAAGAGGAAGAGGAAGAAGGCTCCCTTAGATAGCGGTTTGAAGCTGTTCCCTCTAATCACCGCTCTGTCAGTGTAAGGCAGGCTAAGGAGGATCAGGATAGCTCCGAACATGGCAAGGACACCACCTAGCTTATCAGGGATGCTACGTAGGATGGCATAGAAGGGAAGCAGGTATCACTCAGGTACGATCGAAGGTGGAGTTACCATCGGGTTAGCTGGGATGTAGTTGTCCGGGTGACCTAGCGTGTTAGGGCTGTAGAAGACGAAGAGGCTAAAGCAAAGGAGGAAGACGAAGACGGTAACCAGGTCTTTGAAGATGAAATAAGGGTGCATTGGTAGCCGGTCTAGGTTCCCAGTGATACCAAGAGGGTTAGATGACCCATTCACGTGAAGGGCCATCAGGTGCATGCAAACCAGAGCTGCTAAGACGAAGGGAAGGAGGAAGTGAAGAGCAAAGAACCGTTGGATAGTAGGGTTGCTAACTGAGAAACCACCTCATAGGAATGGGACGACGTCATCACCAATGAATGGGATAGCTGAGAGCAGGTTAGTGATAACCGTAGCTCCTCAGTGACTCATCTGACCATAGACGGTACAGTAGCCTAAGAAGGCAATGGCCATGGTTAGGATGAAGATGACTACTCCAACTACTCAGAGCATCACTCTAGGTTGCTTATAGCTACCGTAGTAGAGGCCTTTACCGATATGGAGGTACATGCAGATGAAGAAGAACGAGGCTCCATTAGCGTGGATGTAACGGATGAGTCAACCAGCGTTGACGTCTCTCATGATATGCTCGACTGCATCGAAGGCTAGGCTGATATCACTAGCGTAGTGCATAGCGAGGAAGACACCTGAGGCGATTTGGATGACAAGGCAAAGCCCTAGGAGTGATCCTAGGTTTCACCAGTAGTTGATTGAACTTGGCTGTGGGCTATCGATGAGGTAGCTGTTAACCAAGCTAAGGTACGTGTTTGACTTACGTAAGGGCATTAGCGTCTAGATGGACGTGTTAACATGGGTAGTAAGGTGAGGTGTTAATTGAGACTGAACTCATAGGCTTACCTAAGGCTCTAGTGGTATACCCGCATCTCTGGGTGTCTAGACTCCCTCCTAGCCCGAGGTGAGGTACAGCTCACCGAGGGCGTAAGTCGGTACGCCTCCCCTATGTGCCCTTAACAGGCCACATTGGAGGCTTCTACCTCCCTGAGTCTTGAGATTCAAGCACTTGGGTTGTGGTATCCCTATTCCTCAAAGAGCCACACTGACCTATGCCCTCGCTACGCTCGGGCTAGAGCTGGGTTGTCTAGGTATGGTGGTTACCACTCTCCTATACATCGCGGCACATAGGAGCATTCAATGGTCTTAAGGTTCCAGTTGTCTGATGGCATCTGCTTACTTGCCCTCCCGTTGGTCGGGCCCTGTGCATCTAGATCTGGATGTGGATCTGCACCTGCATGTGCGTCAACAGCGGTAGCCCGAGGTAGGTACTACCGAGGGCGTAAGGCATCAATGGTTGGCTGAGTTCTCAATACGCCTATCTAAGACAGTAGCCAGTTACTCGCCCTCCCGTTGGTCGGGCTATGCGGATGTGCACCTGCATGTCTCTCTAGATCCAGAGCGGTAGCCCGAGGTAGGTACTACCGAGGGCGTAAGTGATCAAGGCTAAGGTAATAGCCATCTACTTGCCCTCCCGTTTAGGGTTAAGGGAATGGGGATCAAGGTGAAGATAGGACTTGAGAGTCAACACTGACCTATGCCCTCGCTACGCTCGGGCTAGAGATGCGGCTAGGTAGGAGGGATACCTCTCTCCTATAAACCAACGCACCTAGGTATGAAGAGGTAGATGCGTCCCGTGAGTTAGCGATCACTATCGACGTAGTAGGTCGTCTCCGTGTCTTGACTGTAGTACGTACGCTCTAGCTTAAGCACTTGAAGCTGAACCTCAAGGACAAAGGCCATTACTAGCATCAGTAAGAACACCACGAGGATCACTAGACCATAGAGGCCGTTAGTATAAGGACTGATCACGTAAGGGAGGATTGAGGAGATCTCAAGGTCAAACGGAAGGAAGAGGATCGCAACCAAGATGAAGGCAACACTGAAGGTCGATCTCGATTGCTGGTATGAGGTGAATCCACACTCGAATGGACCTGTCTTGTCGATATAGGCGTTGCTAGTAGCAAGGAGGTAGTTGAGCCCAATTAGGACTACAGCTACGATCGGCACTAGGATCACGTAAGCGGTCATCATTAGACTTGGAGCAGTGCGAACCCTTGCAATAGACTAGGCAGGTAAGCGTAGAACGAGACTAGGATCACCATTAAGAGGCTGATTAGACCTCCAACCGTTGGAGTTAGAGCTACCTTAGCGTGAGATGAGACTAGACTGCTAGCTACCCGTTTGATCAGGAAGGCGTAGTAGTAGGTCGCTACCACACTGAAGACTACGATAGTCAATGACTCTAAGGTCAATCCATCACTTAAGAGCCCTACTAGTAGGAGGTACTTGGCGTAGAACCCAGGTAGTGGTGGAATCCCAATCAGTGAGAGTAGGCAGAGGATCAGAGCTAAGCATAGCGCCTTGTTATGGATGACCAGTTGGTGGATGTAAACCAGAGGTGACCATCTTGAGTTAGGAGTGCTTAGGAACTCACCTACGGCTAGTAAGCAGAGGAAGAGGGCTACGTGAGTCAGGCTATACTGAGCGAGATAGACGTAATAGGCCGTGCTTCCAATGGCTACTGCTGAGACCAGGTAACCGAAGTTAAGGATCCCACTGTAGGCTAGGATGGCCTTCAAGTTCACCTGGTAGAGCGGTGTGTATGCCGCTACCGCTACTGAGAGGTAGAACACCACCATGAGCAGTTGGGTACTGCAGAGGTCGATGTTGGTGTAGATGAACGAGAGGATCGAGACCTTGGCTACGATGCTGATATAGGCCGTGATGTAGGTAGGTGCGTAGCTATAGACCGCGATGCTTCAAGCGTGAAGTGGAGCTAGTCCCATCTTGAAGATCAGAGCTACTACTAAGAGGTGGTATGAGGCTCATACGTGATCACCTACTTGAGCGTAGTGAGTGCTTAACTCACTAAGGTTGGTTAGTCCAGTCTCACGGTAGACCGCCACTGAAGCTAGAAGGATCAGTACCGAGGCGATACCACCAGTGACGAAGTAGACCATAGCTCCTCTAGTTGCGTTGTAAGAGCGGTTATAGACACCAGTGAGCAGGTAGAGGGAATAGGACTGCAGTTCAATCACCACGTAGAGTGGGATGAGGTCATTGACCATTGGGAACAGGACAAGTCCAATGAGGTTAGCGATGATGAGAAGGACCACTCATGGGTTGGCCTGTGTGTATCTCTGGTTCTGAGTAGCATAGCCTAAGAGGAAGAGGACTACTAAGAAGAGGAGGAGTACGACAGGTCCGTTCCCGGGTGTGAGTAGGAACCAGTCATTCAAGAGGGTAAGGTAGCTATACTGGAGTGAAAGGCACTCTCAAGCTACGTAACCCGTTAAGAGTAGGCTCAATACGGCCAGCCGATATGACTGGAGTAAGGGAGCGTCGTTGTAAGCGGTAAAGACCAGGTATGTGACTAGGGTGAGTAGTAGCATCTGACGCGAGAGGACTCGAACCTCTATTCCATCATCCGTAGTGAGGTGTACTACCGTTATACTACGCGTCAAGGGTACCTATGAGCCCGACCGAAGGGAGGGCTGGGTCATGCGGTTGCTCAAGTCTACCTTCACCTCTCTTAGCTCAACGCCAGTGTTAGATCCGAAGGTCGATGCTTCGCCCTATAGCTCAGCTAAAGCCTCGCTATGCTTCGCCTCGCCCAAAGCCCAGATTGGCCCGACCGAAGGGAGGGCTGAGTCATGAGGTGCTCTCTTAAACACCGAGAGTGCTAAGACCATGGTAACTCCACATGCATAGCCCGACCGAAGGGAGGGCTGAGTAGTGATAGCTCCATAAGGACTCACATCCCCACTTAAGGAGCCCGACCGAAGGGAGGGCTGAGGTGGGTGATCTCTCACCCTAACGTCTAACTTCGCTATGTGCTTTAGGCCATATCTGACCAGTCGATGGTATCGCCCTATAGCTCAGCTTACGCTTCGCTATGCTTACCATCGCCCTTGACTACCCGGTTGGCCCGACCGAAGGGAGGGCAGAGGACTAGGGATGTCTTAGGTAAGACCCTGGTGCTCCCTACTGATACCGCTACTTAAGCAGCCCGACCGTAGGGAGGGCAGGTCTCTAGGAGGTAATTGGGGTCAAGGAGTCGTCTTTGATTAGTCATCAACCGGTCTAGTATGAGTGACTATCGCATCATGGTCTATGATGAGGGAGTGACTAGACATGTGGCTTCACGCTTGATAGGCAATCAGCGTCTATCCCACCTAGTCTTAGCTTTGGAGGTACCTCTCTTGGTACCTCTGGACCATAGGGCTAGAGTGCGCCATCCTCTCGTACACACGCACCCACGCCTAGTCACTAACAGCAGATGATAGAATCACTACTGGCTCACGCCGTAGTTAACCCATCTCAAGTAGCTCCTTAGAGGACGAACAGTCCTACCCTTCGCAACGGCTACTGCCGCGAGGTTGAGCCTAGACGACCATTGGTGTTATCGTAGGTCTCTTTATACCTACCTCAGTGGCTTTCACCACTGTTCAGACTATGTCATAGGGCCCCTTGGACCCTTAGGGATTTCGTGGTGGCCTTATCGTTATGCTACTCAGCCACTAGTCGTTGAACGTTCCTCTTACTCCCTAGTAGGCGCATCTAAGAGGCTTCGCTGCAAGTCATCATAGCCCTGCGGGCCTTAGACCTCCTTGCAATTAACCCTATTTAGCCTCGACTATCGGGTAATCGAGGTGGCAAACACCGCTGACGATATCGACTCTCTAGCGGTATTACCCTGTTATCCCTAGCGTAGCTTTGATCCGTAATCGGCACTCCAAGCTTAAGAGGTCACCTGTTCAGTATACGCCACTTACGTGCTAAGCAGACGCGTAAGTCCGCTTATCATAGCGCAGTTAGGGTATTGCCCGTTTGCTTAGTCATAGACAGCTAAGGAGACTCACTCGTCTCAATAGCCATAGGTCTATCGACTAGTCACTAGTTGCCTTCTAGTCGTACTGCACTAGGGCATACTGGTTTCACCTCAAGGAGGTGGTCTATCATGGTGATCAGTTAGACGCATCAGTTGGGTTGTGTGATGCCGACGCCCCATCGAAACCAACAAGGCTACTGTGTCCTAGACCCCATCCGCCCATGAGAGTAGAGACGCTCCAACGGAGCTTAGGAGGCGCATAGGCTCACCATTACGATGAACTAGAGCAGTCCCCTCTACGGAGTCAAGTGCTTGGTCGGATCACTGCGCTAAGTGGCTAGTGATCCCTCAGTGGGTCTCTTGACCTCCTGGTATGGTAGCCATTCCTGAGTTTGATGGTATGGGATGGTTAGTGAGCCTTAGACGCGGTCAACTAGGTAGTCCTATCTGACTATCACCTAGCCACCAGACCGTCTAAGGCAGAGTAGCCCTATGGTGAAGCTGCATAGGGTCTTCTCGTCAACCTGCTGATACGCAGCATCTTCACTGCGATTGCTAATTCGCTGAGTCCCCTGTTGATAGAGCCTTAGCATCGTCAATCCATTCATGCGGGACACCAGTTACGTGCCAAGGAATTTCGCTACCTTCGGACCCTCATGGTAAGGCCGCCGTTGACGAGTGCTTTTGGGTATAGCACTCACACTGGGCAGGTGTCACCTGCTATACGGGCACTTGCGTGCTTGCAGCAGGCTACGTTTTTGGTAAACAGTCGCACTAAGGACGGGTTAAAGCCGTCTTTGCCGAGTTCATTAACAGGGGTTGTCTCATGCCCTTAGCTGACCTTGAACGCGTATGCGAAGTCAAGATCGCTTGGTATACCAGGGTCGGTCTACAGTACGGTCATCACTGCTTCTAGTAGTAGTGCTCATCGAACCCAAGCTTTCACTTAGGCCCTTAGAGGCCGTTGGTTAGTAGTAATACCTCATACTCATAAGGGGATAGGCCTTAACCTACCTTGCGCTACTCAAGTCAGCATACTCAGCATCACTGGTTCGTGATGTGCTCTGTTACCGCCCTATTAGGGCCTGTTAGACGGTCCACGGCTTAGCCCCGGGTATCTACTCCTAACCCGCCTTGTACTTGGACTGCAATCAACAGGCTCGTACAGGGACATCTCTCGTCCTCTGAATGGTCAAGGTACGCAACCCAAAGGTGATCACTCTCAGCGAATGGTCCTCTAGGTCTTCCCTTCCTGATTAGGGTGATTGAAGGCAGTTCCTCAAGTGCTCCGCCAGTGCGTTGTTACACGCTCATTAAGAGGTGGTTACTATCAAAGCCACTCACTGGCTATCTCAAGGCGGTCGTGTGGCCTTAACGGTCACTATCGGATTGGATGCACTTAGCCGTGATTGGGGACCTTCCTTCAACAGTCAAGGCTATTCCCTTTGAGTCCCTTTACCTTATCGCAAAGGGACTGACTGCCTACCCTTCACAAGGGCGCCTGTTCAGACGTTGGTGATAGTGGATAAGCGAACTCCCCACATACCACTAGTGGTTTACCAGGTCCTTGATTCAGCTCTCATCTCAACCACTACTAAGGTGGTATCTCAATGGTGATTGAACTCACCTCATCGCCTAAAGGGCAAGCACTGGCTCACTACGAGTGACCACTTCCTCATTACAAGGCAGCTGTGCTTGCTTAGCTCTAGATCCCGAGATGTGCCTTCTCAGCGGCTTGGGTAGGCGCTATACTCAGATATAGCTCACAGAGAACCAGCTATCGGCACGTCAGATTGGCCTTTCACTACGACACACGGCTCTTCAGAGGGTATTGCTACACCCACCTGTTAGGCCTAGACCGAATCAGGCGTAGGTGACCATTTAAGGTCCTTAGTTGAGTTGCCTGCGCAACCAGGGCTTAGTACTCACTCATACTCCCTCCCATACCGGGGACAGGAGCGTGTTTCGCTACTTCACTCAACCGAGTGATTCAAGATTGGCTAGCCGGGCCATGCGTAGATCACGTGCTTTCGGGTCCACTACGGTTAACTAGTGACTTGGTCAAGACAGCTCTAAGCTTCGCTAACCGCAGTGACTCACTGACCCATTATACCAGAGGTACGCCATCCAATGGCTGCTCTCTACCTAGGTGCTTATCCAGCCCATCTCAACTACCACCTTGATACTCCCGCCGGAGTCCTGGTTAGTAGGAGTGGTACTGATAGCCCTTTGTTCCCTCACGGTACTCATGACTTAGCGATGCTCGTTCGTATTAGCAGTAGCACTGCTCTGTTCGTGCTGATAGCACTACTTGAATACGAGACTAGCCTCCCTCACCGGTACTACTAGCCTCCCTGTTGGCTCTCTCCATGCTACTGAGATGTGTCAGTTCGCATGGCTCCAATCAATCGCTATCTCTAGCTTAGAATGGTCACACCTACGCTTCGTTGTCTATGACATCGCTAGTCTCTGGTTCTACACCTAGGTATTGGGTACTCCTTGACGTTTCAATTACCTCTCCTATGCGAGTTGGAGTTGGACCGTCGTTCGGATTCGGCCCTCCCTTCGGTCGGGCCTACGTCCGCTACGTCAGCTACCCATAGCCCGAGCGGAGCGAGGGCATGTGCGTGTATCCCTCCTCTATCACTACGAATGCGTCTTGAGTTAACACCACTCACCATCATCGCCCTCCCGTTGGTCGGGCTACTAACCTAGCCCGAGCGGAGCGAGGGCATGAGTAGGTCTATCTCCTCGATGACTACTAGTCCTCTCTTGAGGTAGAAGGACTCACGGTACCGCCCTCCCGTTGGTCGGGCTCCCTAACTACACCCACCTAGCCCGAGCGGAGCGAGGGCATGTGCATGTCTACCTCCTCAGTTACCTGAATGGGTCTTCACAGAGGAGAACTCATGGTCATCGCCCTCCCGTTGGTCGGGCTCCTTAGCCCGAGCGTAGCGAGGGCTTGGTACGTCTACCGCTTCAAGCATCCTAGGTGCGGCTTGGTATAGGAGAGTGGTATCCCTCATAACCCATCACACTTGAAGAGAGCTCTATTACTGGCCCTCCCGTTGGTCGGGCTACCCGCTAAGCTACCTAGAGAGCCCGAGCGGAGCGAGGGCGTATGCAGCAGTACCTCACTTCACCACCTCAGTCCATCCCACATTCAAGGAGTTTAGGTGGCGTTTTTGAAAGTCGACTGGTATTCCATTACCTGAGCAACCCTCGTTTTGATGACTGATGAATCCACCTACTGGCCCTCCCGTTGGTCGGGCTATCCCTTTAGCTACCCACTTAACAAGCCGCATAGCCCGAGCGGAGCGAGGGCGTGTCCAAGTACACCTCCACTTAGCCATCTGAGTGCATCACCAATCACGTTGATTCACCTAAGGTGCGGTTAGTAATAGGAGAGTGGTATTCCCCATAGGCCATCAGTACTTGAAGAGTCATTCCTACTCATCGCCCTCCCGTAGAACCTCCCTCCTCTCGAAGAGAGGAGGGAGAGGTAGGGCGTATAGCCCGAGCTGTCCACCCGTTAGGGTGAGGTATACAGCGAGGGCGTATGCTAGTAGACCTCTATGAGTCCATCCCTTAAGAGTCACAATCAGACAAGTCAGTGTCTTCTCGTCATCGCCCTCCCGATGGTCGGGCTACTCAGCGCTATCATCCACCTAAGCTGGGGTTAGTCAGATTCAACCATACGTGCCCTCCCGTTGGTCGGGCTCTGTACTTCCACCTGATGAATCAGTGGTGTCTTCACGTACTCACCACATCGCCCTCCCTACGGTCGGGCTACCTAGGTGCGGTTTGCTATAGGAGAGTGGTATCCCTCAACCTATCAATGCGATTCACTTAGCTATGAGTCCATCTCTAGTAGTCATGACTTGGGTCACCTTGATGGTACGTGCCCTCCCTCCGGTCGGGCCCCATCCGGCGTAGCCCGAGCTGCCCACCCGCTAGGGTGAGGTACGCAGCGAGGGCGTCCTAATAGGTACTGCAGTGCAGGGATGCATGACTGAGTGGCTTAAGGTGTGGTATTTGAGCTACCAAGGCTCATCGCCCACGTGTTCGAATCACGTTGCATCCGTACTTGCGTGGACATACCCACGTAACGCCCTCCCTTCGGTCGGGCTATCATGACCATGGCGAAACTGGTAGACGCGGTGAACTTAGGATTCCCTCTCTGTGGGTTCGACTCCCACTGGTCATATGCCTTTACCGCTATCACATAGCACTTCAATGACTCTCCTCTACGTAGGAGCACTCCTCAGTGTCTCCCTTATCAGTAGGCTCATCCCTTCTCAAGGTAGAGCTATCATCCTAGTAGCTAGTGGCCTTCTAGTCCTACCTACCCTTACTGATTGAGAGGAACTAGGCGTGTATTACACCACCGATGGTATCGCTGATGCCTTCATCCTCCTTACGGCTTACCTGCTCCCATTGAGCATCGTAGCTAACTGGAACAGCGTCCGTAGTCTACTCTACTACGAACTGGTCCTTAACCTTGGAGTCATCCTCCTGGTCAACTTCATGGTTAATGACATGCTCGCCTTCTACGTCTACTTCGAGGTATCCCTAGCTCCGCTCTTCATCATGATCGGACTCTACGGTGCTAACAACAGGGACAAGGCAGCTGACTACGTCCTCATCTATACCCTCTTTAGTAGCCTCTTCATGCTCCTAGCTATCGGTACTTACGAGGTCCTTCTAGGTACTACGGACTACCAAGCCCTTAGCCTAGTAGTGCTATCAACTGACCTTCAATGCGTCCTCTTCTTAGCTATCTCAGCCGGGATCATGGTTAAGACACCTCTGGTTCCGGTTCATACCTGACTACCCGTGGTGCACAGCGAAAGCCCATTAGCTGGTTCCATGCTCCTTGCGGGTGTGATCCTAAAGCTAGCGATCTACGCTCTCATTAGACTCGTCTTACCTACCCTCTCCGATGCTACCGTCCTTTACACTCCAGTTGCTTACGTGGTCTGTGTGATTACGATCATCTACACTAGCGTGATTACCCTAAGACAAACGGACTTGAAGGTCATCGTGGCTTATAGCTCCATCAGTCACATGGCGGTGTGTGTCTTAGGGATCCTCTCTAACTCACTAGCCGGGATCAACGGTAGCCTAGTGCTATCCTTAGCTCATGGGTTCGTATCTCCAGCCCTCTTCATCATCGTAGGAGGGATCCTCTATGACCGTTACCATAACCGTCTGGTCTACTACTACCAAGGGCTATTGACTTACATGCCACTCTTAGCTGTCTACCTGCTCTTCCTTAGCTTCAGTAACGTAGGGACTCCACTCACAGTCAACTTCATCGGTGAGTTACTTAGCCTTACTGGTGCTATCAGTAGATCACTAGTCCTTGGATGCTTAGCTGCCATGTCCGTCCTACTCTCAGCGGCTTATATGCTCAAGGTCACTAACCGTCTGACTGGAGGTGTACGTACGCCTTACGTTGCCTTAACCAGTGACTGTACGTATAGAGAGAGCCTCCTGATGATCGCCTTACTCATCCCTACCCTGTGATATGGGCTATTCCCTAATGGGATCCTCAACCTGGTCTGACAAGGACCTAGACTGCTCTACCTGTTCATCCCCTAGTGCTTCTAATCGCAATGTGGTGTAGTTGGTTACATCTAAGAGTCATGGTCTTAGGAGGGCAGTTCGATTCTGCCTATTGCTAGTAAGCGGGATGAGACCTAGGTCATACCTCATAGCTCATCCCTCATAGCCCGAGCGTATGCGAGGGCGAGTAAGGGTAACTCCATCATCACTTGACTTCACTGTCTTGAGTCTAGCTCTGGTTAGGTTAGGACTACGGAGGTCCAGCGTAGCGAGGGCCAAGTTAGGATGACTTGATCAATCATCAATCCGAGCACGTCCTCCTTCAGCACTAGGCGGCCCGAGCGTAGCGAGGGTTAGTCGGTTTGCCTCCCACTGGACATACCAGTCCACATACCAGTCCTACGCTCGTTCCTTAAACCACTTGAGTGAGTCCACGTATACGCCCTCGTCCCTCTAGGTAGATTCAAAGAGGCTCTCTTAGCTTACCTCGGGCTTCATCGGATCCCACCCACCCATCACCGATCCAAATCACCTTAGCCCGAGCGTAAGCGAGGGCAGAGGTAGGTGTGTCTTTCAACTATCACCCTACCTTTCAGTCTTGAGTGTCTCTCTAGTAGTCTAGTTGGACTTCAAGGCCCAGCGTAGCGAGGGCGGAACTCGATGGCTGTTGTCATATCTGGAGGTCATTGACCATACCTCATGGTGCTGTTAAGTTAGCACTCAGCGGCCCGAGCGTAGCGAGGGAGAACGACTAACTCCGACAGCTCCACTGTCACCTAGATGCCCTCGTCCATCTAAGTGGATCCAGATCTCCACTCTAGCTTACCTCGGGCTTCATGGGTATCCGGCTACACCTGCCGCTAACCAGAGCCCGAATGGAGGACCTTGGGACGGAATGAGGGCTGAATAGGGGAGGCCTTCCTATCCCCTTCACTATCATCACCTCTCTTAGTCTTGAATCTGCCTCTAGTCATCTCATTAGGGAGCAAAGGCCCAGCGTAGCGAGGGCTGAGCACCTATGGCTTCTCGTATCTTAAGAGCTCGTTAGTCCATCCCGTTCACCCTAGTTCATAGACTAGTCGGCCCGAGCGTAGCGATGGCGTAAGTCAACCTAGCTCCGTATGAACCAGTGACTGCAAACAGACACCTACCTCTCTAGTTCCACTCATACGCCCTCGTCCAGCTAGGTGCATAACGAGATGCACCCTTAGCTTCCCTCGGGCTTGTAGGGTAGATGGGTATCCATACCAACCCACTCATGCCAATCATCAGCGTAGCCCGAATGGAGGACTTAAGGACGGAATGAGGGCGTAACCAGGAAAGGAGGGAGTA